TTTCATATTCCGGGAATTCCCGGAATTCCTTTGGCGTCAATCCCAGATCCTTCTGATGTTGGTCCATCATTCCTTTAATCATGGCATTACCACCTCCTTGAAAGAAAGAAGAATAAACGCAAATTTTTACTGAACTTTTATTATACCATTGCTCCTTCTTTTCATTGATAAATTCCTGTTTTATATAATTCCAAAGTCCGGTAGTTTCAATCGCAGATTGAACAACCTCTAATTCTTTAGGATATAGCCCTATAATAATAGAGGTGAAACAACTCTTTAAGTCCAAATCGAGAATTTTTGCATTAAATTCTCGATTTGCATGCTCACCCAAATAGGAATAGGCCTCCTCCCGGATTAGGCGTTTCACGTTATTTACAGTATTACAATAAGAAATAGGGGAAATCCGGGGTGATACCCCCATTTGTTTGTAACTATAAGGAATTGCTCCGAATTCGGCGATGGATTGTATTCCTCTCCTCAGAACATTGAGGAGAGATTCTATATAAGCTTCTGAAGGGTTTTCCAATCCCAGGAAATACTGTGATTTAAGTTTTTCTTCAATAAGAGGACCTTTCTCAGAGAAATATAATCTTACTTTCCTATTAAGGTCTACCTTCATTTTCGTGGTTCCCAACTTCTCCATATACGTCCTATATAGATCGGGAGTCAAAGCGGGATGTTGCTGATTGTTTTCTGGGGGTTTATAGCCCCCAGGAGATTGGCCCTTCAATTCGTCTTTAAGGTCAAGAGTAGAGCCATATACATGGTCCCTGTCGTATGCCAGATCCTTTATCCTTATACCTTCGATAAACATTCCTTCAGTCCTTCTAGTTTTTGCTACATCCTTATAACCCTCCTTCTTGAGAGCCACTATGAGGTCGGAGGTAAAGGTTCTATGACTAAGAGCTGTAATTTCCCTTCTCTCAGCCCACATTCTGAAAGTAGGATATAAAGTTCTCCTTCTCTTAACCTCGAGATCACTTTTATGGTCTCTCTTTATTGTAAAACCGACGAAAGCTCCCTCTCCAGGTTCTATCTCATCTCTAATCCATGAGGTTATAGGATTAAGGGCTTCTAGTGATTCCCGGTTGATCTCTCTCAAACTGGGTACCATTTTATCTGTATTTATAAGGTATTGTTTGGCATTCTCCTGTAATTCTCGAACCTTATTAACTTGGAGAACCCAACTAGCTACTCCGGGCAGCTCCTTAGCTAATTTACCGGACCATTTACCATCGGGTAAAGGGGTCAAAAGATTACCCCTTTCTTCAGATATATTATCTGCCAGGAAGACTCTATATCTTCGAGACAATGCACCGGAGGTATCTCTTGACCCTAATGGATAGTTTCCTACGATCATGACCAAACATTCTGGGTTTATCTCGAAGGCGCCATTTACATTCTTTAGGCGCCCTCTTATGCTATCTCCACCCACAATTTGTTTTATAAGGGACATATCTCCTTTATAATGTTCTGTATCGTTAATTATACACAGTTTCTTTCCCCTAAGATTTGATGCTTCAAACCTATCGGTATGCAAATCTTTTAGGGTAGTTGTAATCGTACTTTCTTTACCGACTAGAGCAGTAATTATATTGGTAAGTTGAGATTTCCCGGTTGAACCGGGCCCCAATATATATAATAGAACTTGACCTTCGGTCCAAGGTCGTAAAGTTGCCCACATCCAGGATCTCATATATTCTATACGGTCCTGATGACCCCCACAGAAATCAGAAATGAATTTTAAGAATCCTTCATGTGGGCAATTTTCATCGTAAGCATAAGGTAACCTTGAGACTTTAAAGATTTCAGGACTCCAACCCTTAACAACATTATTCTCCAGATCATATGCACAATTTGTAAACACCAAATGATTATTATCATATATTGGATCTCCGAATAGAGCCTCAGGTGATAATCTAATTACTTTTGATAGAGACTCTAGAAGATGAAGGGACGGAAGTCTCAATTTAGAGTATTGAAATATCTTATTCAATAATACTATTAACTCATTATTTGAAAATTCAATATAAATCCCCATTTCAGGATTATAGATATAAAATTTGTCAATCTTTGGAAATGATTTCGAGTGTCTTAAGGCTGTTTTCTCCTTTAGTACCTTCGCGATATCTTGTACTGATCTCTGTTTGTACGCTTCTTCTTTCCCATCGTAGAGATCGTGGAAAGCCAGGGGTTCTATTATTAAGCTCTCTTTTTTTATTTCCATAATGTTATTTCTTTTTTTTTGTTTAGTTAACCCTGTAATAAAAGATATAACATAAAATATATTTTGTTGTTACAACAAAAGATACTTGATTATGATGGGATTGTCTACTCTAGAACATCTAAGTAACTAGAATATGAAACAGAATAGCCCTGAAAACAAAGCTGGCCGAACAATGGGTTGGACTCGAAAGACCTAAGGACGCAGTTCCTATGAATCATCATATATAGCAATATAGCAGAAAAAGCCATTAAAACAAACAACAATTATTGGGGCGGTATACGGCAGCTCTGTGGCGCCGGATCGTCGCCTATGTATGCTACAAAGGATTAGGCTACTGGGCAGTTTCGGCCCTAAAGTTGTAAAATGTCATAAGAATTCTGAACGTGACGCCATACACGCAAAAAACACACTCAATAAGTAACTTTTAATTCTATAAGAACCGCAATACCATAATATTCCTAATCAAAACAGGGAAGAATACAGAGTAATGGCCCGCTAGTTTCAACCTACTTTTTATACTTGTTGAGGCCGAAGAGTGTAGCAGGGCGAAGCATGCGAGCTTCAATTTCATTGTCAGAAAACGCAGAAATGCTCTTTTCGCGGTCCAATTAGTATGGCTGAAGATACGAGGTTAAAAAAAATATATTTCTCTGTTACACGCTACGCATCGCCTGTAGGTCTAGGGCTTCACTGAGCTTTCTGCTATTCGAACCCATGTCTTGTCATACAATTTTTCAAACCCCCATTCAAAACGAATATATTCCCGAAGTGATCCTTTTGTCAAAGCTGCCAGTACAGAAGGCAGCTGCTTATAATAAAGCCCTAACAAAATTTTTGTATAGTACGACGCAAGGTTGACCTCACCTCCACTATTTGTGCTATGCGGTTTATTATTCAGAAAATAGAAACCATGTTGACAAACATAGCATTTGTTTGATATAGAAAAAAAACCCGGCATCACTTACTTAAATTCAAGGTATGTCGAAAAATAAGAAGAGAATAAACTAGAAAAAAAATAATAATAATGATCCTATGCTAATAAAACAAATTGTTATACGGAAAAAAGCCCAAGAGATTGAAAAAAAATCTCCATATATTCTTTTATTTCATTGTAGTGGCTTGACAAGTCGACAATGGCGACAACTCAAAAATCTATTGTGTGCCTTTCGAGGTAGAACTTTATTTCAACCAAATTACAAAGGAAAACTACCACATAAAAACAAGCAAGGTGGTTTTATTGAGCAGCTTGCTTATAGCGCAGGTCCCACTTGTATCTTGTACTTAACTAAAGAAGCACCAGATAATACATGGTCACAGTTATTACCTTCGGCCTCATACAACCAAAATCTAGTTTTATTATACGGACAACTTCAATCTACTTTAGTCAATCATATGGATATAAAAAAAGCGGCTAATTTAGAAATAACATCAGTATTTCAACAACTTTTTGAGCTCATTTTTTACCCATATAATTCTTTATGTTTTTGTTTGAACAAGCCAATTGATGCTTCACCCACTATACAAGAAAAGACGCAAGGAGGGTTACTTAGTCCCCAGAGGATACCCACTTAGTAACTTGGGCCCCCACTTTGCCAATATTAAGGCCGCAGGCTTTATTGACAGAACTGGGGCGTGTAGTTTATAGCGAAGCTTTCTTTTTTTTTCAATATTTGGGAAATCCCCAAAAAATCTTTTTTGCTGCGAAAAGCAGCGCCCTCGAAGATTGTAAAGATTTAATTTAATGGATGATTTGTTTTTTTGGCGAATAACGGGAATCGAACCCGTGTTTTCAAATTCACAATCTGACACTTTAACCTATTAAGTTATACTCGCCCTTTTTTCCAATTTAGACGACATTAAAATACTCGCTATCGGATTCGAACCGATAACCCATAGGAACAGATTTTGAGACTGCCGTGTTTACCATTTTCACCAAGCGAGTATGCTCACTATCGGACTTGAACCGATAACCCATAGGAACAGATTTTAAGTCTGTCGTGTTTACCATTTTCACCAAGTGAGCTTAGGGAAGCGAAGCGCAGAGCGGAAACACAATCTTTTTGTTTTGTTTTATTTTCGCCATTTCATTTTATAGACACCCCCGGCTTATTCCGGCTCGGCTGGACCCGCGGCATTTTTTCAAATATTTGAAAAATCTATAGTCCTCTGTCTTAAGGCGTGTAGAGACTCCTTTTTTCTTGATTTATACTAGTCTATCTTAGATCCGAGATAGTGCCGAAAAAATGATTCAATTTAATCTAACCATGGTTGCCTTGGCAATGGCAATGACTTTTATACGATATGCATAATATCCCAAAACCTCTATTTATTCTATTTAGAACTAAAAGAAGATAACGCTTTTTTAGAAAAAAATCATAAAGTGCAAAGGTTAAAATTTTGAGCTTTGTTTTACGTAGTTTTGCCATCTATATAATAGAATATAGTAAGAAATAATAAGTTGCCGAGGAAGTAAAAATATATATATATTATATATATTTTTTTTCATTCTGTTGTTAAGTAAGGGGCGCTTGGATGGTAACATCCCAGGCCAATCTGGCTAAAAATACTTATGACAGGATAAGATACTAGTTACCTGTCTAAAAGTACTGATGAAGGGTGTAATTCCCAGAAAGACTGTTTCGTCCCTGAAATGGAACTCTTCAGAACCCTTGTTATCGCTTTACAGCCTAAGGAAATTCCTGTGGTCGAGAATCTACTTTGTCAGGTCGTGCTATTGCTTACTTTTCAATCGGCGTAGGCGAGTTACGAACTTCGCATTAATTTGCGAGTAAGATAATGTCGATTATCAAATTCTATGCCAATGAGGAAGGTAGAGGTTAATTCAATGGTCGAAAGACATCCAGGGAAAGATAAGTCCGATTATAATTTGATTCAAGCCTTTGCGCTACTGGGTTAAGCAAAGGTGACGTCACTTCGGAAGATTCAAGGCTGGATAACAGTTGAGTTCTAGAAAGTCGACCAAATGGAAAGTAGCAAAATAGGGGTGCGCGTAATTCGCTGAATTCATAAGTCGTAATGAAGGCACTAGGAGAGTTTTCATTCTCCGATTCTGAAAAGCATGGCGTTACGCGAGTAACTTACAGATGGAAGCCTCTACTAAAGAAGTCTTAATAGAGGAGATAGCGAGCTGAGCTAAACCAGCTATCAGCAGTGATTAATTTCACAACTGGCAAGCCCGAAAGCAAGTAGAATTACCCACTACTTGACTCACTCAAGAGCTCTCTATTAAGAATGAATCTGACTGTAAATCTATTTCAAGAGCTAGTTCCACCACGTCTGAGTGAACTAGTTTGAAAGGGTTAATCTGTCGATTCGGTCGATCTGGGTGTCCCTTAAACTTAAGTTTATTGGACGTTGATAACTTAAGTTCTCAGTCTCTATATATCTTTTTTTTTCATTCTGGGGTGCTGCAATTGTGCTTAAAGCGGAGCGCCCCAGCCCCCTATTTCCCATCGTCCTCGTCAATCAAATAAAGGCTTCGTTTAGCCAGGGGTCATTCTTCCCCCCCGCTGAATTGCTTCGCGAACAAAGTAGGAGAAAAAAATAAATATTTTTTTTGTCCGCCTTATTCTCTTTTATTATTTAAATGGCCTCATGAGCTTCTACAAAGACCAATAAAGTGGTAACAGCAGCGTAGCCAAGCTTGTTCCGCCCGCTGTGCGCAAAAAGAGTTTTTTCCGGCACTTAGTAAAAGGAAATTTTGGCACTCCTTGCAGATGGTGAGTGGATTACTAATAAAATGGAGTGATCCGAGATGACCTCTCTTTCAATTTCAATTATGTCATTATATAGTAATGACATGCGGCGAACTCTATTGGATGCGCCAAAAACTTATTGGGCTGTGTCAATTTATTAACATTGACAGAGCCTTCATCTAAGTCTTGGCTTGTGCAGGTGTCGCCCAAAATACAATCAATTATCTACCCAATCGACTGTATTTTGGTCACAATAAAAAAAAATGATTTATGTATGTATTTATTAATTGTAACTTTACCTTTACTAGGTAGTTGTGTAGCAGGTGCTTTTGGTCGTTTTCTTGGTTTACGAGGAACTGCTATAGTCACAACCACCTGTGTTTCATTATCTTTTATTTTATCTCTGATTGCTTTTTATGAAGTTGCACTGGGAGCCAGTGCTTGCTATATAAAAATTGCTCCATGGATTTTTTCCGAGATGTTTGATGCTTCTTGGGGCTTCTTTGGCGACCGTGAAGTCACCGGATGAATTGCTGGATAGATAGATTATCTGGACGCTGCAGTTGCTCTGCGGTGAGACGGACTCGACTCACTCTATGGGGCGAACTCCTTTAGAGCATCATAGCATGTCGGGAAAAGGGCATACTGGACGTAGCCAAAAATATCCTTGGCTGTGCCCTGACCGTGTCTTTGAGACACAGGTGAGGCCGTAGGTCACAAACGTAAGGTGGAGGAGGTATCCCAAACTTGGCGCATCAGGCGAGGCCCGCGTTCCCCCTGCATATGGGCAGCAAGAGGGCGCATATGCCTGAACAAATAGGGGGCCTGAGTCCAATAAGGACAGCACACCACTTCAAGCGCACCTATGTCTCGATATCGATAGAGTATTCGGTGGAACCGGTGAACCATACATTTTTCTAGATAGAGATGCGTGGGACAGAGGGCTCATAGTACCTGCCTACTCGCTTCAAATATTCAAAATTTTTTTTGCTGCGAGTTTTTTGCTGATATCGGCAAAAGGGAAGAGGCCTAAGTCGGCAGATGCCGTACGCTTGAGTGGCCCAGGTAAGCGACACTATACGACTAGGCAGTGAAAAATATGCAGCGAATAAAAAAAAATCTATTTTTTGCTGCGGCCTGCTTAAACATACAGTGCTTACTTTAAGCCTTAATAACAATCTCAAGTTGGTGAGCCGTGTGATAGGTAACTATCTCGCACGGTTCGGGGAGCACTTTATTATTTTACTTGAGTGAACGGCCGCCGCATTGCAGTACGCAAAAAATTTCCTGCTTGATTCTGCGACTCAAGGCCCCAGTAAAATAAAACTTTTGACTCTGTGTTTGATAGTCTGACTGTAGTTATGTTAATTGTGGTTACATTTGTAAGTAGCTTAGTTCATCTTTATTCCATTTCATATATGTCCGAGGATCCACACAGCCCTCGGTTTATGTGCTATTTATCCATTTTTACTTTTTTTATGCTAATGTTGGTTACCGGAGATAACTTTATTCAATTATTTCTAGGATGGGAAGGAGTAGGTCTCGCTTCATATTTGTTAATTAATTTCTGGTTTACACGACTTCAGGCCAATAAAGCGGCTATAAAAGCTATGCTTGTCAATCGAGTAGGTGATTTCGGCTTAGCTCTTGGGATTATGGGTTGTTTTACTATTTTTCAAACAGTAGACTTTTCGACTATTTTTGCTCGTGCCAGCGCCTTTTCTGAACCCCATCATTATTTTATTTTTTGCAATATGAGATTTCATGCCATAACTGTTATTTGTATTTTACTTTTCATTGGCGCTGTTGGAAAATCTGCACAAATAGGATTGCATACTCGGTTACCTGATGCAATGGAGGGTTTTCGAATATTTGAGGGCTCTCATGTGCCAGTAGGTACATTATAACAATCTCACTGTATGCTGGGATCGTCGACCAAATGAGAGTCCCCATCGGAAAAATATCTCATTTTGACCAATCAGCAGGAAACCTATAAAGGAAGGCCAAGCCCACCCAACGAAGTAAAGGCTGAAGTAGCTCTATAGGATCCTCAGAGACTGTACGTGAGACCTCTTGTTCGAAATGGAATTTATCCTTGAAAAGAGAAGCTGTCCAGATTTAACTAAGATAGGAAGCATTCTTTTGTCGTGAAAATTCGATCATCTTTTTTTTAGATTATATAGTCTATCGCGGCCTGATGTTACATTCCAACTTTTGGCCTGAGCCCAGCCTTATTGTCATCCTTATCAAAGCGCCGCGCGCCGGATCTACCAGGATGCAAAAAAGCTCAAATATTTTTTGTTGCTTCGCAAAATATATATATATATTTGCAAGAAGCGTTGGGATGGGGCTGAGACGGCGTCTCATGTATAAAAGAAAAAAAACATCTTAGTTGTTAAGCAGCATCCGGAAGATTCTTGGGAGAGTCTCTATTTCATAAGTGGAAGATACAGTCCCTACTCTCGCTAGGCTTATCAGCTTATTACCTAATGCTCTAAAATATTATTTCTTTGCCTTATGGAAGCGTAAGAGGTTATTAAAGAGTAGCCCACTCCAGTATCTGCTTTGATTCACGCAGCTACTATGGTAACAGCAGGCGTTTTTATGATAGCAAGGTGCTCCCCTTTATTCGAATATTCACCCACTGCTTTGATTGTTATTACTTTTGTAGGGGCTATGACGTCATTCTTCGCGGCAACCACTGGAATATTACAGAATGATTTAAAGAGGGTCATAGCCTACTCAACTTGTAGCCAATTAGGCTATATGATATTTGCTTGCGGTATTTCCAACTATTCCGTTAGCGTATTTCATTTAATGAATCACGCTTTTTTTAAAGCATTACTCTTTCTGAGTGCAGGTTCAGTGATTCATGCCATGTCGGATGAGCAAGATATGCGTAAGATGGGAGGGCTTGCTTCCTTGTTACCTTTCACTTATGCAATGATGCTTATAGGTAGCTTATCTTTAATAGGTTTCCCTTTTTGTACTGGATTTTATTCTAAAGATGTTATTTTAGAGCTCGCTTATACTAAATATACGATTAGTGGTAACTTTGCTTTCTGGTTGGGAAGTATTTCTGTCTTCTTTACTTCTTATTATTCTTTTCGTTTACTTTTTTTAACTTTTTTAGCACCAACAAATTCATTCAAGCGAGACATCTTACGATGTCATGATGCGCCCATTCTTATGGCAATCCCTTTAATCTTTTTAGCTTTTGGAAGTATTTTTGTAGGATACGTGGCCAAAGTGTGACCTGTTAGCCCATAAGTCACCCCTGTGACGAAGCGGCTGTTGCTCACCAAAAAAATAGATTTTTTTTCAAGGTGAACAATAATTGAGAATTGGATGCGGGCGAAATTCCCGCCAATGGCTGAGATGTTCAGTCGACTCTCCTGCCTTTGTAGGAGGCCCGGCAGCCTCCGAGTTGGAAGTGAGCAAAAAAGGGAGGAGGAAAGAGGCCTTGGTGAACCACCATAAGTAAACAAGTGTAAGCTTTGTTGCCCGACAGTATCAAGTACTGACCACACTGAGGGACGAGCCCTAGAGTTAAAGGGAGGAATGAGGGGTACTTGCAGTGCAAATTTTTGGTCTTGCACCGAACATCCAATGGACCATGGACTAAATGGCCACTGTCTGAAAGGACTATGTCCAAGGGACCACCCCGCAAAGTACATCTTGCGCCTATGGGCCGCTATAACTATCCAATACACTCAAAACTGGAAAACTCTGGTAGGGCTCCCTTGCGGCGGGCTGCCAAGCTATAAACCCGACGAGAGCAGGATTCTCTAAAAAGCCAAGGCCGCAGAGTGCCGCCAGCAAAAATATATTTCTTTTTGCAGCATTTTTATTATGCCCACTTGGAGATTTAGAATTTCAGTAAAAACTGGAAAGGAGAATAAGTTATGAGTAGGTTCTACATAGATACCCAAACGATACCCTGGGAACAAATTCCTTGGCCCAAGGTCGAGGCAGTTGTTTTTAGACTCCAAACCAGGATTTACCAAGCTTCTCGCTCCAACAATATGGACAAGATGCGTGCTCTACAATTTAGACTCATACGAAATCTACATGCCAGACTCTTAGCCGTGAGACAAGTTACACAGGAGAGCCAAAGGAAAAAGGACCCTGACATTTACAAGAAGTTGGTGGCCTCAGGGTCACAAAAAATAGAGATGGCAAGAGGTCTTCAATTGGATGGAAAGGCTACGCCCATTCGTCAAATAATAATATCAAAGCCCCGGAAAGAAGAAGAGCGCCTCAGAAAACTACGAGCAAAAAAAAAATATAGATTTTGTTGTGCCTTTTCTGCATTAGGCGCAAGAAAACGTAAAGTAAATCGGGTACGCTTTGCGCCTGGAAAATGGAAAGCAAAAAACAATCTATATTTTTTTTTTCGAACTAAACTTTGCGTCTTTTCATCTCTTTGGCCTATCTGTGTTATCGAAGACAGAGCCAAGCAGGCTTTGGCCAAAATGGCCCTAGAAAGTGAATGGGAAGCCCGCTTCGAACCCAATTCCTATGGATTCAGACCCGGACGAAGCAGCCAGGATGCCATTAAAGCCATATTCTTAGCTATTCGAGCCAAGCCCAAGTATGTTCTGAACGCGGACATTTCCAAATCTTTCGATCGCATCAACCACCAAGCCCTCTTGGACAAACTGAAAACTCTGCCTAATTTAGCCAAACAGGTCAAAGCCTGGCTTAAAGTCGACCTCATGACCGGATTAGGAAATAATGCTCAGTACATGGAAAGGGGCACCTATGGCGTGATCTCCCCACTGCTAGCCAACATTGCTCTCCATGGAATGGAGACAGCTTTAACAGAGTGGTCACTGAGAGCATATCCCAAAGAACCAACTCCAATACTGGTTAGATATGCCAATGACTTCGTTGTACTTCACCAATCCAAGGAGGTCATAGAACAAGCTCGGGCATTCCTGAGGGAATGGTTAAAGTGCATGGGACTAGAATTGCACTCGGATAAGATCCAGATAGTCAACACCGGATCCGGGTTCCAATTTCTAGGGTTTTCAATCAATCATATCTGGAAATGGGGCAAAGTTAAAACGTTAATAACTCCGTCTCGTGAGTCTCGCTGGAGATTTCTCGAAGATATTCGACGGGCCATTCAATTTTCAAAAGGAAAAGCAGCCTACCAACTTATCATAACCCTGGTACCCAAAATAGTGGGATGGGGCCACTACTTCAAATACTCTGAATGCAACGATATATTTCGGAGATTAGACCATGATATCTTTCAAAAGATCCGAGCATGGGTATACCGACGGCACCCGACATGGGGTCGTGATAAAATAAAACAAAAGTACTTCCCCGAAAAGAGAAGTTGGCTCTTCGAAGGGAAAGTATACCAAGATAACTGGATTTTGTACGACTCTTACACAACGGCCTTTGGGGTGAAAAAAGAATATTACCTGGTCAAACTGAGTTGGATAGCTAGCCACAAGCACATTAAGGCGAGACAAGATAAGAGCCCACTAAAATGAAAAGCCGCGTAAGAGCGCAACAGCAAAAAAAGAAATATTTTTTTTGGGTAACCAAAATGCTGAAGGGCTCTTTATTACACCGCCCAAACTTGTTAGAAAACCACGAGGGCATAAAAGTAGAGCACATCAAAGTGAAATCCTTGCGTGTTCGTAGAAAACTTATGGACAAGCACTGCCATGTTGAAAACAAGCGAGAAGACGTAAAAATTCTGAGAGGAGCCGTATGAGGCGGAAGCCTCACGTACGGTTTTGAAGCCAAGCCGTTCCAGCGATGGAACGGCTTAGGGACCGATATGATGATTGGTTTAGGTACCAATTTTTGGGCTAATTCCCTTTTCATACTACCAAAAAATGAAATTCTTGCCGAATCCGAGTTTGCTACTCCAACAATTATCAAACTAATTCCTCTTTTGTTTAGTACTTTAGGTGCTTTTATGGCATATAATATAAATTTTGTAGCAAATCCATTAATTTTTGCTTTGAAAACTAGTACTTTCGGTAATCGATTATATTGCTTTTTAAATAAGCGCTGGTTTTTTGATAAAATTTTTAATGACTTTATAGTTAGGTTCTTTTTGCGTTTTGGATATGAAGTTTCATTTAAAGTTTTAGACAAGGGCGCTATTGAAATCTTGGGGCCTTATGGAATTTCGTACACATTTCGAAAATTAGCCAAGCAGATAAGTAAACTTCAAAGTGGTTTTGTTTATCATTATGCTTTTGTAATGTTGATTGGCTTAACCATATTTATTACCATAATAGGTCTGTGGGATTTTATTTCTTTTTGGGTAGATAATCGATTGTATTTTATTTACATAGTGAGTTTTCTATTTATTCATTTTGAAAAAGACATTAGCACGAACTAAAGGGGCATACTTCCTTATATAATACCATGAAACTTTAAGGGACGCAATGATAAGCCAGTGCTACGCCCTTTTTTCGGCTTCGCTGAGAGGGAGGGCTGAGGCCCGACGAAGCCTAACAAGCAAAAAAATAGATTTTTTGGAGCCTAAGCTATGCTTTGCGGTCTAGCTACGATAAGTCATGAAAAAAAGTGGGTCCTCGAATAAAGCACGTAATTGCTTTGGGTCTATGAGGAATCTGAAGAAGGGGAAGAAAAAAATAAAGGTTGGAATGATGGAATGATAGATAGAAGAAAAGAAAATGAAAAACCCATAAAACGAAAAAAAAATTTTTCGGCTTTTTTTATCCCCCTCGACTGTGACTGGGGCCGCACGGTCATAGTAGCAAGCCCTAAAGCGTTGGGCAAAGCCGCGAAAGGCGAAGCATGCAATTACATAGTATGCGCGTATAAAAGCTCATCCAGTTATGTAATTATTGCGGACCTTATGTATATAAGTGCAGGGGGTTATAATGATATACCCATAGGGCCGCTATGGCTGGAAAGCCGAGAAGAAATGTGGACCCGCGGCCTGCGAAGAGAGCTGCGTCCTCGGGATCTTTTGGAAAAAGAGTAAACATTTATGTTACAATTTTTAGCTCCATTTTATTCCAATCTCAGTGGTCTTATTCTGTGTCCTTTGTTAGGAAGCATTATTCTTTTTGTTATCCCTGATTCCAGAATACGACTGATACGAAGTATTGGTTTGTGCACCTCTTTGATTACTTTTTTATATTCCCTTCTTTTTTGGATACAATTTGATAATTCTACAGCCAAATTTCAATTCGTGGAAACCATTCGATGGCTTCCTTATTCAAACATCAATTTTTATATAGGTATAGACGGTATCTCTTTATTTTTCGTGGTCTTGACCACATTTTTAATTCCTATTTGCATTTTAGTAGGTTGGTCCAGTATTAAAAGTTATAAAAAAGAGTATATGATAGCATTTCTAATTTGTGAATCTTTCATGATTGCTGTGTTTTGCATGCTGGATCTCTTACTATTTTATGTTTTTTTTGAAAGCGTTTTAATCCCTATGTTGTGCGGAGCTTAGCATCTGATATTCGCGGCGCTTCGCGCCGCCTCTGCAGGAGCCTTGTGCAGTAAACCCTTCCGGGCGATCCGAAGACTAGTAGGTCCCGCGAAGCTTTCGGAGAAGGGTAGTCTTGTGTGTAAGCATAGCTTTTTGATCGAACCCGTCGGATGACCTATTTGGGATTGGGGGGTACTTTGAGTGGGTACTTTGCAGGACTTCACTCTGCCTACTCGAATATTGTATAAACATGCAGGAAAGGGTGCTCCTAGGCAGGGAAGAATGGAGTTTTGCTGCGAGAAAACAGTTTTCGTGAAGTCTAGGGGGTGCAGACACACTTGCGCGAATTACAGGTGACAGCTACAAGGGTGGTGGGGAACAAAAAGTACCCGACGCCTGGGGATGGACATAAATTTGTTAACTATCTATTGAGCTGACAAGGATAATTGTCCTGGTCTTGAAAGAGGACCTCAGGTCAATTCCTCTGTCGGGAAGTGATTGGCGAGGCCGCGGGATGAGTCGCTGGAACAAAAAAGAAGACCGAAATAAAAACATATTTTAGAACTACAAGCCAAAAAAGGCGTAAAGCCCTTTCTGCAAAAATCTATATATTTTTTTTTTGCTTGGCTTTTATTTTCGGCTCATCCGCTATTTCGAGAGGGAGCCGTATGACGCGAGAGTGTCACGTACGGTTCTTTGAGAAGGGTGTGGGTACCTGCAGGAGCTTTTTCTTGACCCATTTATCATGGGGAGATAAAGCCGAGGGCCTATCAGCCCTTACTCTCCTATTATCATAGGGGTATGGGGTTCTAGACAAAGAAAAATACAAGCAGCATATCAGTTTTTCTTATATACTTTACTTGGATCTGTCTTCATGCTCTTAGCCATTTTATTTATTTTTTTCCAAACAGGAACCACTGATTTACAAATATTATTAACCACAGAATTTAGTGAGCGGCGCCAAATATTGCTATGGATTGCTTTTTTTGCCTCTTTTTCCGTAAAAGTGCCTATGGTACCAGTTCATATTTGGTTACCTGAAGCTCACGTAGAGGCACCTACGGCTGGATCTGTAATCTTGGCAGGAATTCTTTTAAAATTAGGAACCTATGGTTTTTTAAGATTTTCCATACCCATGTTTCCTGAAGCAACACTTTATTTTACTCCTTTCATTTATACTCTAAGCGTTATTGCTATTATATATACTTCCTTGACTACAATAAGACAAATCGATCTGAAGAAAATTATTGCCTACTCTTCAGTAGCTCATATGAATTTTGTGACTATTGGTATGTTCAGTCTAAACATACAAGGAATTGAAGGTAGTATTTTACTTATGTTAAGTCATGGACTGGTTTCTTCAGCCCTTTTTTTATGTGTTGGTGTTTTATATGACCGACATAAGACTCGACTTGTTAAATATTATGGAGGTTTAGTCAGCACCATGCCAATGTTCTCTACGATTTTCTTATTCTTTACCTTAGCCAATATGAGTTTACCCGGTACTAGCAGCTTTATTGGAGAATTTCTTATTTTAGTAGGAGCTTTCCAAAGAAATAGCTTAGTGGCTACATTAGCGGCACTTGGAATGATTTTAGGCGCAGCTTATTCTCTTTGGTTATATAATCGTGTGATTTTTGGGAATTTCAAACCCAAATTCCTCCAAAAATTCTCCGATTTAAATAGAAGAGAAGTTCTAATATTTTTCCCTTTTATTGTCGGAGTTATTTGGATGGGTGTTTACCCCGAAGTTTTCCTAGAGTGTATGCATACTTCCGTAAGTAACTTAGTGCAACATGGAAAATTTGATTAAAAAACATAAAAAAGAGGTTTGAAGAAATGTTTGAACATGATTTTTTAGCGCTTTTCCCAGAGATCTTTCTTATTAACGCAACCATCATTTTGCTTATTTATGGAGTTGTATTTAGTACCTCTAAAAAATATGATTATCCACCATTAGTGTGTAATGTTAGTTGGCTTGGTTTACTTAGTGTTGTGCGCCTAGGAGGGCGCGTTTGGGAAGATGAAGGTTGAAAACAATCGCTCGGGTAGACTCCCTAACCTTATGTGGGATCAGACCGCAGGGAACCATAGCATGGGTACTATCCGCGTTTCGTCGCAAGTACAATCGTACGCATAGGAGTAAGGTAACTTCCCCAACGAAAGGCGGGGCCGGAAGGCACGTGGGCTCGAACGCTACTCACGTGCGAGCAACCCTCCGGACGTAACTGTAATGAACAGAAAAAGTGGTACACGTAACTAAACGACAAGCAAACGGCCAAACGCGCAAACTAGGGATCATCCAAATGGACTCTATAGGAACCGGCTTTGATAAAAGCAGGGCGTAGCAAATTTGCTACGATTTTCAAAAATACTTTTGAAAATCCCTTGGAGACCAGGGCTTTAGCCAAAAATGTACGGGTGACAGATCCTTCCATAATGTACCCTGAGAAATACACCGGGCAATTAATGTTGAGCATACGACGATGCCCTTTAGAGTGAAAGCCTCGGAGGAAAAGGAGGTAGGTGATAATGCGCTATACTTTCCAGACGCGGACGCGCGCCGCGTCTGGAAAGTATAGCAAACTCGGGGAAGCAATTTAGGATAATATCATTAAAGAGAAAAAAAAATATTTTTTTCGCTGAGTGCTACTACTTTCAGCCTCATTAATATGAGACTTCCTACGTCAATATAGGACCCTGAATAAAAGACTAAGGCAATAAGCTAGGTAAAACAGCGAATTTGATTAATCTACCTACGGGCGTAACCAATAAAGGAATGGAAGACAATGTGGCATAAGGCCAACTCCGAAATGATCAGTGTTCTATTTTGTTCAAGCAGGCCCGGCCTTAGAGGGTTTCGGTCCGTAGACCTGAAAAAGTTATCATGGACGAGCCACATGCGGGGAAATTCGCACGTGTGGTTCTGACCGGGGGGAAAAAGCGCCCTATCGGTATCTAATAACTATCTTATTGGTTGCTTCTAGCACACCTCTAACTGTTGCCAACTTATTCTATAATAATTTAATAATAGACCATTTTACATATTTTTGCCAAATCTTTCTATTAGTAAGTACGGCTAGCACTATAGTTATGTGTCTGGGTTATTTCAAAGAAGAGAGTTTGAATGCTTTTGAATCTATTATCTTAATTCTACTTTCTACTTGCAGTATGCTCTTCATGATCTCGGCTTATGATTTAATTGCCATGTATTTAGCTATTGAGCTTCAAAGTTTATGTTTTTATGTGATCGCAGCATCAAAAAGAGACTCTGAATTTTCTACAGAAGCTGGCTTAAAATATTTTATTTTAGGTGCATTCTCCTCTGGAATTTTATTGTTTGGTTGTTCTATGATTTATGGATTTACTGGAGTTACCAACTTTGAGGAATTAGCTAAGATTTTCACTGGATATGAAATCACTTTATTTGGTGCTCAATCTAGCGGTATCTTTATGGGGATTCTATTTATTGCTGTAGGTTTTTTATTTAAGATCACAGCAGTTCCTTTTCATATGTGGGCACCTGATGTATACGAGGGTTCACCTACTCTGGTTACAGCATTCTTTTCTATTGCACCTAAAATAGCTATTCTTGCCAATATGGTACGTGTTTTTATTTATAGTTTTTATGATCCAACATGGCAACAACTATTCTTTTTTTGCAGCATTGCTTCTATGATCTTAGGAGCATTGGCTGCAATGGCTCAAAACAAAGTCAAAAGACTTTTAGCTTATAGTTCTATTGGACATGTAGGTTATCTTTTTATTGGTTTTTCATGTGGAACCATAGAAGGTATTCAATCGCTACTAATTGGTGTTTTTATTTATGTATTAATGACCATCAATGTATTCGCCATAGTTTTAGCATTACGTCAAAACCGTTTCAAATATATAGCAGATTTAGGTGCTTTAGCCAAAACTAATCCTATTTTAGCTATTACCTTGTCTATTACTATGTTTTCATACGCAGGAATACCCCCGTTAGCAGGATTTTGTAGCAAATTTTATTTGTTTTTCGCTGCTTTAGGCTGTGGGGCTTACTTACTAGCCTTAATAGGAGTTGTTACTAGTGTTATCAGTTGTTTTTATTATATACGCTTTGTGAAAATAATGTATTTTGATACACCTAAAAAATGGATTCTATATAAACCCATGGATCGTGAAAAATCCTTACTACTAGCAATTACTTTATTTTTGATCAGTTTTTTCTTTCTATACCCTTCTCCCCTATTCTTAGTCAGCCATCAAATGGCACTAAGTCTATGTTTGTAAGTTGTATGTCTGATAAATAAATAAAATTTTTATAAGTTCAGCATAAGATAATAATTGCATAATCCACAAGTCTGAATTGGATTCAAGGCTGAATTCGAGCAAGGCCACAGAGCGTAGCTTTTCGCGGGGCGCGATAAAAAAAAAGAATTTGCAGATTGGCCGGAAAGCACTGTGCCTCCAATGACTCTCCGTACCGTTTTATTTCTCCATCCTCCCGGTTGTTTCCAGCCCCATCATTTGTTATGCGAATAATGTGGGCACAGCACCGGTTTAATTGCGTTTTGCAGGGAAATGGCCACCGCAGCGCGAGGCTGCACCTGCGCCCTGAATCATGACAAATGATTCATATTTGCCAAGCAACGAAGCGGCCCCCGCTTTTGTTGGCTACTCTTTTATGGTGCCTTAGGCAACGAAACAAAAATCTATTTTTGGGGGAGAAACTGGGTAAAAAAACCCCAAGCGGAAAAAGGGACTTGAACCCTCAACCTCAGCCTTGGCAAGGCTATACTCTACCATTAAGCTATTTCCGCCAGCTCTGGCAAAACGGGACAATAAGAAAAAAGTAAGAAGGCCTTTACACTTATCAGATGTATTCTCTTAGTAGAATTTGATGGATAGGCCCATGCTTGGAAAGATTCGAACTCTCAACCCCCAAATCCGTAGTTTGGTGCTCTATCCGATTGAGCTACAAGCATAAATTTATTATTCTTAAGCACTACGTGTCACGTAGGCTGCATTACTACAAAGAAAAAACATATATATATATGAAAAAATATTTTAAGAATTGAAAAAGAAGAGATATGTTTTTTTCCCCCTATTCACTTAAGCGACGGTATACTTTGTAAATTAGGATAGTATTACCTACCGTATTGCATTATTTTAAGGCCTTTATGCCTTCTGTGACTTGAGAAATATTATAGCACTGTGGTCAAATTAGTCAACATTTTGGCCGCAGTTACGTGATCTGGATGCATTATAACACGTTAGTAATAAAGTCCAAAAAAGAATACTTAGTTGATTGGATTAGCTTGCGTTTAGGTTTTACTGCTAAAAAAGAAAAAATATATATAGATTTTCTTTTCTCATTTTTCCTAATTTATTAGCCAAAAAGCGGAAATGCAGACGTTATTAAAGGTCGCTCTTGGTGTAATGTTGGCCAGGTACAGAGTTTTTGTTTTAGTTGAAAGCCTTATGAATTATCGTAGGTAGATGAAAAACAAAAGTGGCGCATAAACGGGCCACAGGCCGCAAATAGTGCCACTTCTTTTTATTGCAGCGCAGATCTGGCTGACCATTTTTCTTCGAAATAATTTTGTCCCTTTCGTCTAGGGGTTAGGACATCGTCTTTTCATGGCGAGAACACGGGTTCGAATCCCGTAAGGGATAGCCTTACTTACATATGCTCCGAGAGCCAGGCGAAATGAGCTTTCTAGTGCACGTAGTAATCTTTTGTCTAAAAAAGGAAAGGAAACACAAAATTGAAAAAATACTTTTTTTCAGTGTCTTCGCCCTTTATTATAGTTCTTAACTGTCCTCTCTTATTATTTTTCTTCGTGCTCTTATGGTTAATAAAGATCGTAGAAAGCATAGTCATGAAAGGGCGCAGGGTATAGCGGCCAAAGGCCCCATTCCCATAACGAATAGAGCATGAGAAATAGGAAAGAAAAATTTTATGCAACTTTCTAAAAAAAACCAAGTAAGTGAAATATGCCTACAATAAATCAATTGATTCGTCATGGTAGAAAGTCAAAACGGCGCACACAACGTACTCGAGCTTTAACTCAATGTCCTCAAAAGCAAGGAGTATGCCTGCGTGTTTCGACGAGAACACCAAAGAAACCTAATTCGGCTTTACGCAAGATAGCCAAAGTACGTTTAACCAATCGAAATGAGATAATTGCTTACATTCCTGGCGAAGGCCATAATTTGCAAGAGCATTCTGTGGTTATGGTTAGAGGGGGTAGAGCGAAAGATTTGCCAGGTGTGAAATACCATTGTATTCGAGGAGTTAAAGATTTGCAGGGAATACCGGGTCGACGTCGAGGCAGATCTAAATATGGTACAAAAAAACCCAAAGATTCTATATGAATTTATTTGTCAAATCATCGAATTTCAGCTTTGTGTTTGGTTCATCCCTTGATTGGTTTCACCAATCAAAACTTTCAGAAAAGGCGGGAATGAAAAAAAATGAAAATTGGCCATTTAGCGGAAAAAATCTATTTTTTTTTTCAGAAAGCTTTTTTGCGCGTCGTTTATTGCATTGTAGATATTTATGCTATGCCCTGGAAGGGCATGTGCCATCAAGACCTAAAGGTCGTGGGGCAGGCACATACAATAGCTCAGACAATTTGGGCTATATCCGGGGCTTGCATGGTAAACAAAAACAATTAATAAAAAAATTGGTCCATATTTGCATGATTGATGGTAAAAAAACGAGATCTCGTGCTATTGTTTATAAAACTTTTCATTGTCTAGCTCAGCATGGCGATATATTAAGACTTTTGGTTAATGCCATAGAAAATGTCAAGCCTGTTTGTGAAGTGAAAAAGGTAAGAATTTCTGGTACTACTCAATTAGTACCATCTATTATAGCAACAAATCGTCAAGAAACCTTAGCCATTCGTTGGATGCTCGAAGCAGCAGCCAAACGACATATGAACAAAAAAAGCATGAGCTTAGACCAATGTTTAGCTGATGAGATATTGGATGCTTCCCGAAAGATGGGGATTGCACGTAAAAAAAGGGATGATCTTCATAAACTGGCTCAAGCCAATCGTAGTTTTTCGCATTATAGATGGTGGTAAACTATTTAAAGTGGAAGAAAAAAGGGATCAGGCGACGAGGGAGGCGAAGCGCATTATTTAGAAACTTTTCTGCGCTTCGCCCCCTTTTGCCCCACTCGGGGATTGGGGAAAGAAAAAAAAGGCCAAGCGCATAACGAAGCTTGGCTACTCAACAATCAAAAAGAAATAAATATGAATAGTGTCTTCAAGAGACTTAATAATAAAAAGAACTTGAAGACACTATTTTATTTCACGATCTTATTTATTTTCACGTTATTTCTTCAGCAGGTGGCAAGTTTATTGACAAGTATATAGTCAGGTGGCTAGTAAGTGTATAATAAAGAGTATAGAGTAAATATTATGGTTAAAAGCTGCAATGCAATGTAAGTCTAAATAAATTGTGAGTTAACATTTGCCGACTTTCGCCTCCCTACGGTCGGGTGTGTTAACATTGCTTCCTATTGCATTGCTTCCTTTTTATAAGGATTTCATGGCTTTTATCATAATTAAACTCTTTGTTCTTTCTCAGAATCCGACATTAAGCGTCTCAGCTCAAGACAAGTTTGCCGCATCGAAGAAGGGTTGCGAGAGAGCGGGCGCAGCAAATATATATTTTTTTGCTTGCCATTTTTTTTTTATCAAAAATTTGACCAGAAAGCTAGTAATATTCGCGTAGTTTTTTTTTGCACTCTGCAGGTAGCACACGATTATTAGCACACCAAGGCGACCAGAGACAACTTTTGTCCAAAGCGGGGGGGGGGACTGCGGCCTATTTGTCTCGGTAGGAATTAGTCCCCGGGGTCCTGGGACATTCGCTTCCGCCAACAGGTAACTCTACAAGGCCGCAGGGCGCAGCAAAATATATATATATATAGAATATTTTTTTTTTTTCGTAGCTTTTTGCATCCCGCGCGTTCAAAGGTCTCCGACCATTGGTGTGCATTATTTTGCGTCATCAAAAGCAAATCCAGCTTTTTTATTATGGTTGATGATGACGCGCTGAAAAAGGAAAGAAGTGATGTAGCAACTGTTTTGATGCTCCTTACACCAGTCTTTTAATGAAGGTTTATAGCATCATTTAAGTAAATACAAATTAAAATAGTAAAAACATAAGCTTGTAATATAGCAACACCTAATTCCAAACCAGTTAATGCGAATACTATCAAAAAAGGAGCAAGATGGGCTAAATACATAATACCCCCCATAGATAGCATAGTCCAAGCAAACCCGCTTAGAATCTTGACTAAACTATGACCAGCCATCATATTGGCAAATAAACGTATTCCTAGACTTAATGCGCGAAAACAATAGGAGATTAGCTCAAGAAGTACTAGGAAGGGTGCTAACGGCAAGGGTACTCCTTGCGGCAATAAAAAACTAAAAAAATGAAGCCCATGTGTTTGAAATCCAACTATAGTGATTCCGATAAAGAGAGAAAATGAAAGACCCAGGGTAATTATAAAATGACTTGTTACTGTAAAACTATAGGGTATCATACCAATGAGATTACAAAATAATAAAAAAGTAAAAGTGACAAAGATTAGGGGAAAAAAGCGTTGTTTGATCGAAGAAGGACCGCTTATTTGTTCATTTACCAAGTTAAGCACAAAATCATAAATAATTTCCACAAAGGATTGCCAAGCATTTGGTACTAAGTGTCCTCCATTTAAAGTGACGAAATGAACTAGAAGCAATACTAGACTGATAGTTAATAGCATAAACAAAGATGAATTGGGTTGGTAGGGGAAAAAAAAGACTTTTTTTTTTGCTCCATTTAAACCTTACTTAGGCTCCAGGTTTAAAGCCGTTCCCCTCCTATAGAACCGTACGTGATAGTTTCCCATCATACGGCTCCTCTCTCCTCGGGGCCGGCCAAAGGTTCAATAGAGGCTTCGGCAGCCATCTTCAAAAAAAGTCTTTTTTTTTTACTTGGCCGAAGAGAGCCAGGACTACATTCCTCGCCGCTTATTTTGTGGGAGGTTTTCCATCCATCCTCGGGCGCATTCCACAGTATCCTGGGCACTCGCCCTCATAGCCGTCACCCCAGTTGATCTACCCGCGCGTTCTGTCTAGGATTCTCTAGGCTCGACCGGCGTGTGCCGGCGTGAACATGGTTTGTATCCTGACCCAGGGGCTCCCTTTCACCGTTTACCATCGGCTATTCGAGTAGATCAGTCCTCATATTCGTCTCCCTTCCAAAAGAGCGGCCATCCTCGAGATTCGTAAACCTATCCTGTACAGAACACTTTCCTGACTCCACGGCATCGAAGTAAACGGGAGTTGGATTATCGTCTAAAACCCCGACGAAGTGTTTACACCATCGAGTAGTGGGCGCGAGCTCCGCACGTAAATGAAAGATAGAAATTTCCTATATGAATAGGAATCAATGGAATAATTGCAAATTGTTCTAGCGGACTGCAAGCCATGATAAATTCTCTTTTTCTTATTTTAGCGTGAAGCGAAACCAAGAAGCCGCTTCGTTGCTTGACGCTTTTCAAGGCGAAGTCTTGAGAGAAAATAAAAACTATTTTTATTTCTTTCGGCATTTTTTCATATATATATTATATATGAAGAAATACCTCGAAGCCAAGCTTGATTTGCCCTACATTCGCGCAGCGAATAGAGCGTTAATTTCTATTTATGTTTTTTTTTCTTAAATAATGAATGGTAACTTTTTGGAAAAAAGGGAAGGCGAAGCATAATCAAATGGATTTGAAGAGCTAAAAAAAAACTATTTTTTTTCCTTTTCTTTTTCTGCATTTTAGAATATATATGAAAAAAAATCTATATATTTTTGTGCGCCTAGATTTGTTGTTGGTTTGCTGCGCGCCTTTCTTCTATAAGCTAATGGACAAACAAAGTATGCGTGATTTTGTGCCATCTATGTTCGTTATAGAAGAGAATAAAACTCAAAGTTTCTAAGCCTCTCCTTGCCCCAATTCCATAAGTTGGGGTCTTCGACCCCCACCAGGTGCTTTCCAATATTTGGTTAAGAAGCAAAAGTGAAAAGCGCTCATTTACATAGCTAATTTATGAATCGTTTCGTACGGAAACAACTCGAAGCGGTTTCAGCTCTGGGAGCCTCCCCTCCGGCGATGCAAGGTTCAAGAGTGTCTCCTTACTTAAAGGGCACAAGGAATAAAGTTTCTAAATAAAGATGGTCATTAATTATCATACATGATGAATTTGCTTTATGCAAATTCAAAATCAAAAAATAGTTTACGGGTTTCGCGGGCGAAAGATAGTTTTGTATCTAACTATGCGCAAAGTTCGCCATGCATTTACTATTACGATATATCGAGATTTATCTACTCGACTGACGAGAACCTGAGACACTTTTTATTTATGATGTCGTTTCACGAAGCCTTCTAATGAGTTATGTCCAAAGATAAGAAAAAAAATACATATTTTTTTTTTGCTTACTGTTGCACTTTATAACCGAAGGCTTTTTTCGTATCGAGAGCGCTCTTATTTTGCACCTCCTTCCTCTGCTCCAGCAGGATCTCTTTCTTATGGGGCTCTTGTTTTATGCTGTGTACATGTGTTGGCTTTAGTTGTTTTTTTGCTTGGTTTGTGTTTGCTCGCATCATCTGTTGATGATGCGTAGAAAAAAAATCTATATATTTTTTTTCATTGTTAAAGCAAATGATAAAAGGGACTTAGTAAAATAACCATGATACTTTTTTCTGTTTTTTCGAGCATTGCTTTAGTCTCTAGTGTTATGGTAATACGTGCTAAAAATCCAGTCCATTCTGTTTTATTTTTCATCCTAGTTTTTTTCAACACTTCAGGTTTACTTGTTTTGTTAGGTCTTGACTTCTTTGCTATGATTTTTTTAGTGGTTTATGTAGGAGCTATTGCCGTTTTATTTTTATTTGTAGTTATGATGCTAAATATTAAAATAGCAGAAATTCACGAGAATGTATTGCGTTATTTACCTGTAGGTGGTATTATTGGAGTTATTTTTTTGTTGGAAATTTTTTTCATTGTAGATAATGATTACATTCCAATATTACCAACGAAATTGAGTACAACTTATTTAACATATACAGTTTATGCTGAAAAGATACAAAGTTGGACTAATTTGGAAACATTAGGCAATTTACTTTATACCACCTATTTTGTTTTGTTTTTGGTTTCTAGTCTTATTTTATTAGTAGCCATGATTGGAGCTATAGTACTTACTATGCATAAAACTACTCAAGTCAAAAGACAGGATGTGTTCCGACAAAATGCTATAGATTTTAAAAATACTATCAAAAAAATCAGAGATATTTAAGGGCTTCAGAGAGCTGAAGCCCTTAAGAAGCTCAAAAAAGAAGGTATATATATTTTTTTTTGTACGCTTCTTTTTTTTTTCTGCTGTGCCTTTTCAATCTCTGCTTTTCTTTCGCACAAAGCAAAGAAAGCGGGTAAACCCCCGGAAAGCTAACGTTTTCCGGGACTAAAGTCCTTCGTAAAGCCAATAACAAATGTAGGGCGAAGAGAAGAAAAGGTAAATAAAAAAATCTAGATTTTTTTGACGTATGCCGGGGCGGACGACTTAAGTCCTACTTTCCATTTTAGTGGTCGAAGAATCGAAAAGGAAACAAATTTTCTATTTTGTAAAATAAATTGCTGCGTGCTGCAACCGCCAAAAGGCGTGGGGCGGAGCAGCAAATAGAAATAAAGGTGGTGGCATGACGGCTCGTTTTCTTTTCCAAGTTACTGCATTGCCCTTGATGCATTTATCTTTTCTATTCAATCCAAACCCCTTTACTGCAACTTTTGCCTCTATGGCCAAAGGCGCGAAGCGCAGCCAAATATTTTTTTTGTGTTCTTTTTCTAGGAGTTCCGCGGTTAGCGCAAATGACTGTTAAGTGCGCTGAATATATTGATAAAGGATTTAGCTTTTTACTATGGCATTGTTCAGAGCATGTCTAAACGACTACCTTACCTTTATTTGGAAACAAATTTAGAAAAGGCAGCATACTACATACAATAGATTATGCCTAAGTTAGGCCTCATATGGATAAATCTTATGGTTAAAGGCAATTCATTCGGGTTTTTTTAGCTCCTATCTATGTACGTACAGCATGGTCAAGCTATCGGGCATAAAGCATGTAAATTTTTAATGTGTTTCAAGGCACGCCTAGCTTTTAATCCTGAACTGTGGGTCTACTTCATGGCGTAGCATCTAATTACTATGTTATTGCAGAACTGAATCAAAGTCAATCTAGAGAAGGATTTCCCGCTTAGATGCTTTCAGCAATTCTTCGTGCTTTTTCCATTATATGAATAATCAACAAGTTGCGTAATATCCTACTTTGAATCATTACTTAAACGACAGCGTCAGCTGTCAAACCATCTAAAATGTGTCGTTTAAGCCTTTGTAGGCTCTTTACAGGCACCTACCACATGTTGGGGTCGAAGACCATGTAGAACAGATTCAGCACTCATAATGCATGAAATGAGAAATGCATGATGCATTGTGTTTAGTGTAGGGCCGCAGGCCTCCATTGCGAAGCCTTAAAGAGGCTGCAAGAGGAACCTAGGGCCGAAGGGCCGAAGGCAGAGGGTGATCCGCCAGTGAGGAAGGCCCGGCCCAGGAGAGAGATGAGAGAGGGCTCGCAGAGGGAGAATTAAGCTACTAAAGCATAAACAGCTATTTTTTTTTTATTCTTATTCGATAATGAGCTCCGGAAAAAAGTGGGTAAATTTGGGCCTGAAGCGGGGCGGCTTGGCAAAATAAATAAATATATATATGCCGCACTATGCGGGTCTGGTGCTTTCAGTGTTAAAATCCTCAGCAATGGCATCAGAGTTTCCATAGTACAATGAATTGGAAGTGAAACAATAAGTTTTTTCACCATTATACAGTTATGGTATGAACTGGGTCTTCATAAAAAAAATATTTTTTTTTGTTTATGCCATCATAGTTGTTCAATTATGCTAGTTTCGAATACCGAGCAAGAGCCGCGTGCTTTAAAATCTTGCAAGCACTTTGAGGGGGAGCATTTTGAAGGCTTAAGTTTGACTCAATAACTGCGATGTTTGAGGGTAATTTATGATATATGACTTGCTTTCATCAAGTATGTCGCGTGATTACTGAAGCTTTCTCTGCCCTGCATAATGACCTATAATTATTCCAAAAAGCTTACTCTATCTATTGTTGGGCCCTTCGAATCCAGCTTAAAGAGTTAAATCGCCAAAAAGAAAGTAAGCTGCGTTGGCGTTATACCTATTATTAGAAAGATTCATTTAACTTGGTTATTAAAGGAGCAATAAGATAAATTTACTGAATTGAAGTAGGTTCTATTTTCTAATAGAAGGGAGAGGGGGGGGGGAGGATACCAAATTGTGGATGTGGACCTAGCGTGGTTTATACTAGGATCCGGTTTTGTTTCCCTGAAAAACCCTTCCGTATTCGGCGGAAATAAATATTCAAAATAATAATTTGTTAAAAGAGGTTTTGAGAACTCCTAAACCATTGGTTCAAATAGCAACTCAGGAGGAGACAACAATGCTGTTAGGGAATCCTTGAGTCTGAATGGAAAAGCGTAGGTTACTAATGAATGAATTCAAGGAATTGGCAAACTACAAAGGAAAATATGAAAAAGCCTTGTAAGTCGTGAGTACACTCCAATAGACGACTAGAATCTTAGACCTTATATAATAGAATATAAAGGGAGTTGTTGGCGCGGTCTATTGGCCACCCGTAAAACGCATTTGCTTCGGTTTACGCCTTCTATCCTCAATCCTATCAAGCGGCCTTGCGATGCAACTCAGACCCCACCGTCTATAATAAATAGTTTATTCTCATGATGGTAATACTTTGGCTTTTTATGAGGGTAAGGTAGACTATAAAAAAAAGCCCTAGGAATAAAAGTAAACTTAATAGGTAATAATCTGGGATTTCAGTACCCTCAACGTTTAGAGCTTAGGAAAGTGTTACGCATAGATGAAAAAATAAAAATAATCTTATTATCTTTATTTAGCGCGGAATCTTTGGTTTAAAGTTTAAAATATTTTCTATTTTCAAGGTTGTTTAAATAAAATTACATAAAACAACCACACAAAGTTTTCAGAATTCTCTGTCATTTTGGCGAAACGAAAACCTGTAAAGGCTGTTAAGATAGCTGGTAATGCCATAGGCGCTTTTACTGCGGCGGGGTACTCGGTTGTACGTGCACAATTTAAATAAAGCGAATGCATTAGAATTGTGAGAAAAAGACCTAAAATTGGAAAAGCTAAACTTCGATTATCAGGTACCTACTGATAAAGCTAAAAACAGGGATCAGCTTTTAAAAGAGGCCGAAGAGCCCTAAATGAAAGAAATTAATGCTTGTTGCTTGGGTAGTAAAAAAAGAAGTACTGATGAAGAATGAACAGCCACGTCTAGATGATGCTGTTCAGCCTGTAGTAGAAGCTAAATACAACAAGCTGCAAGCTAAGGGTCTTTGCGCGACAAGATTCGAGATCAGTATGCGGGACAAGTGACCATGGGAAAAACGCCACAAGTATCATAGGCAGACCTTCAACAGGCACCTAAAAAAAAATTACCACCTAAATTATCTATTAAGTACCCTGTCCCAAACGCAAACTCCTTCGTTTTTATAAGATATGAAGATATTTTTGTTTCTTGAAGAGCCATTGGGAACTTAGGCTCTTTTATTTATCGAGTTTAGCAAGTATATCTTTCTTAGGATTTAAGTCCTATTAATTTGAACGTAGAGTTGTATGATGCGAAACTATTACCTACGGGGTGGGTTTAATCTTAGATCTTTTTATTTTCTGGGTTCTTATGGGATTATTCCCGCGGATTTGCCTATCCTAATGGGCGTCTAACAAAAAAATATATTTTTTTGTTGGTTGGCCCTTTGCGGGGCCTGTTGAAGGGCTGAAGTAGTTCTGAAAAAAACAAGAATATACCAAATGAGTTTGAAAAATACATGGCTATTTCCAATTGCTTATTGTGACGCTGCGGAACCTTGGCAATTAGGATTTCAAGACGCAGCAACACCTATGATGCAAGGAATAATTGAGTGCGCCTAGATATATCATCACGGTTGCAGAGCTCTGCTCCAACTCTGCCACATCCGCTCAAGCTGGCTATCGCCAGGATGTGAGCTACACAGGTGGGGCATCCTTAGCAATAAGATTGCCCCGAAAGCATCATGTGAAACTCGCAGAACATTGAGACTGCCCTCACTAGGATGCTTCGACAAAGCATAAGGAAAGATCAGGATAACAAACTTGATACGTGAATCTAGTCCATCCAATTCCGGGGCGTATGTCTGAAGCAGAATATCAAGGCATACGCGTGGATAGTAAGCCTGCAAAACGGCCGAACTCGCGCTCGATATCAATTGCGAACACGGGACTTGAGTCCCCACGTGGCACTCTATACAGGAATAGCCCGAGAAATCAGGCATTCACGCAAGGATCTAACCCTTTAAAATCCGTGATGGTGGAAGCTGGGGAACTAACTCCCTGTACGGGGAGAATTCAGAGATCCCGTAGTAAGAATGCATAGTTTTAGCTATTAAGGGGATCAACCTAAGACCGTTTCGTATCCTTTCTGAGGTACATAAGGGACTTTGCAAAAAAAAATATATCTATTTTTCCCGTGTCCCTATCTCAGTTAAAGAGCGAGTGAAAGCCTGTAAATGCAAGGATGAAGCATACAATGGACTGTTACGCGCTCGACGATATCATTATCTTAGCTACGTGTTACGAAGCAATCAGTTTATAGCCTCGATGATGCCATTGCGCAATAGTTTGTGGAATAAAGTGAGAAAAAAGAATATATATATATATTCTTTTTTGCTTGCTTCTGTGCGAGCTTCCCGGCTGACTGACTTGACTGTTTAACACATGCCCACTTTGTTCGCAAAGCGAACAAAGCAAGGTGCGCGTAGCGCCGTTACGTTTCATATTTTGTTTTGGAGAAGGGCGCAAAGCATGCTTCTTCGCCCCTCCTCAGGCCGAGGTTTGAGGTAGCGAGCTTTATGACGGAAAACTGTCACGTATGGTTCTGAGGGCAGACACCGAGTGCTGACCCCTATCTTACATCATGATATTTTTTTCTTCCTAATAATTATTTTGATCTTTGTATTATGGATGTTGGTTCGCGCTTTATGGCATTTTCACTATAAAAGAAATCCAATTCCGGAAAGGGTTGTTCATGGAACTACTATAGAGATTATTTGGACCATTTTTCCTAGTATTATTCTGATGTTTATTGCTATACCATCTTTTGCTTTATTATATTCAATGGACGAGGTAGTAGATCCAACAATTACTATCAAAGCTATTGGACATCAACGGTATTGGAGTGCGCCCTTTCACGAGAATGATGGAAGTGCAACGAAATGCACCGGACTGGTTCTATGGTCTGCGAAGCTTCTGGCTTACCAAAAGAAAGATGAGCCAAAATCATTCTTTGTTTGACGTTGAAAGACTCAAGGGACTAGAGCATGCCAGAAACGGGGAGTTGAGGTTAAACCTATAGACTGAAAAGGCTCCCCCAGCTAATAGGCCTATGGTTCCATTCTTTAAGTCGCTGGAGGTACACATTCCTCTTCTCGGTGTAGGCAATATACGAGAAATAGACTGCTCAGCCTGCAATGTCCAATAACAGCGCTGAAGTATTGAATCTATCAGCACCACAGCCTGTGGCATACGACTTCGAATCTAACAGGCCCGGCCCCGTCATTTTTGGAATAGGGGATCCCCTAACGTTGGCAACAACCACGGTAGTGACAAAACTGCCGGAAGAAGAAGAGCAAGCCTCAGAGAGGCTCGTTCTTCTTCTTTGGGGACGGAGGTCCTCCAGTAGGTAACATCAAGAACAAGAACTTTACCGAAGGGGACCAGCGCTTATACTTACCGGAGTCTCGGCCGCTCGCAAGGGACGTCGGGCAATTTCGGCGAAAACTCAAGGGTCACGGAGGATTTACTTACGGTGGAAATGTTAATATTTTAGTCTATTTGACCTAATAAAGAGTTACAAAACTGCATATCGCAAGATCAAATGAAATTTTGGGAACATTACTTCAGGAGTCGGCGAGTCCGCTCTCGACGATTCAGGGCGTGACCCGTCTTATCATCATCGAGAAAATGAAGGACAGATCCTTTCAGTTCCAAGCAAGCGGTAAGTTTTTTGGAACATCAATAGGTGCTGCGGAACAAGAAGTAAACGGAAAGCCTATTGCTAGAAAACAATGAGCAAGGACATAAGGCCCCGAGATTAATAAATAAACCATGGGTTCACTGGGTTATTCCTACAACTTGGGCTATCACCCCCGACCCTTGCACTTATTGAACAAAGGATTTGGATTCGTTTTATGTGGTTAACTATGCAGTAAGGTCCCATACTTTTTTTCTATATGATCTGTGTCTTGCTTGTAAAACTACTGAAATTGCGGAAGCACATGATTACAAACATATCAACAAAAAGGCCAAAGTTTTGACCTTGAAAGGTTTCACTAAGATCATAGCTTAATAAAACAAGAAGGCTGCGCCCTGATAAGGCCACCTGAAGATCCACTGTAGAGAGTATATTACGTTTTATCCCCGGGTGGGAAAGAACTAGACATTCTACTCTCCGAGTTTTAATGGGCGTGGAGAGCTGTCTGCGGGGAAACTTGCAAGTACAGTTTGGTGGGAGGCGTATGGGCCCTTGGGACCAAGGACTGGCCGTCGACCCAACCTTATGAGTATTCAGACTATAACAGTTCTGATGAACAGTCACTAACTTTTGATAGTTATATGATTCCAGAAGATGACTTAGAATTGGGTCAATTACGCTTATTAGAAGTAGACAATCGAGTAGTGGTACCAGCAAAAACTCATCTACGTATGATTATAACATCTGCTGATGTACTTCATAGCTGGGCTGTACCCTCCTTAGGTGTAAAATGTGATGCTGTACCTGGTCGTTTAAATCAGACTTCCATTTTTATTAAACGAGAAGGAGTTTACTATGGTCAGTGCAGTGAACTTTGTGGAACTAATCATGCGTTTATGCGTGCGCCCGAATAAATAGGCCGACTGCTGAGCCCACTCTGGCTCAGCCGCACTTTCTCGAACAGGGCAAACCTGGGTGCGAGCTACCCAAAAAAGCTATCATAGCAATATCATGGCTAGAGCAGTAGGGAAAAGCCGGGGATCGATGGGCCTGCCCCCATTAGGGCTCCCCGGGAAAGCAGAGGATATGGTTAGGATAACGAGCTTGAAACGCGGAGCCCGTCTTAAGCTGGACCGAACGTCCCAAGCAGGATATAGCGGCGAGCGAGTGGTTAGTAGACCAATAGTGTCAAACCCGCAGTTGATGGCATTAGCTTCTGCGGCACTCGAGGAACCACAGGGCACTCCATACAGAGCAAGTCTGAGAGATCAGACGCCCGCGCAAGGACCTAAATTCTCACTAGGAGGTAAAACCTAATTCGGACCTATGGAAGTCGGGGCTAAGCATCCCCATGACAGTGTCGTGAGGGAGTTCAGAGGCCTCATAGTATTACAGGCCTGTTCAGGTCATGCGAAGGGGGCCAATCCAAGATCATACTTTTCCTTTACTAAGACAACAGAAGCTCTCAACAAGTCTATACGCTAGTTTACGCTCAAGTTAAACTGGACAGATCTTGTTCGTCTCTTGACAGCCATATAGGTAAAGATCTACAAAAAAAAGCAAACACGGCAGATACTACGGATTCACCCGGATATTGAGCGATCCTTTGTCTGGTACGGGGCTATTTAAAGAAAGCACAAAAAAGTGACACCGAGATCTGGAAGGAATACTCTGAATAAAAAAAAAACCCAGCCCATTTAGCAAATAAGCCGAGCAAAAGTCAGTTATTTTTCAAACCACCGGAAATACCCAAGCCACGCGAGATCGGAACGAGGGCAGCAGCATCGTGTAAAAAAACCTCCGGCTAATGCTGGAGGTCATATTTTTGCCTATTTTATTTGGTCGCCCGCGCGCATTTCGGCCCCACAGAGGAGGCCAAGGATATGTTCCAATTACACGCGGGCCCGGGCCCGCTAAGGGCCCAAGGCCATAAACGTTTTTAAGTCTGAGCAATTAGCGCTCCCGTGTAAGATTGTAGATGCGAGCTGGGGCGCCAAAGTTGACCGACCCGCTCGGGGTTATTTCGATTGTGTACTATTTGTAGATCTAATCGGGAGATATGCATAGAGGTGAGAGACGTGAGAGCTAAAGTTCGCTCGGGAAATGTTACCTATGACCAGTGTAGGTATGAAACTGCTGTGTGGACAACAAATACCACGACGCCGCCAACAGTGACTTGTGGGCTGCGGCGCAGATGAAGATACTGAGAACTCTAACTATTGTGGAGAAGGTTACCTAAGGTCCAAGGTTAAGATCTAGGAAGGTGAGCAGTACGAGCTGAAAGGCTCCCATACTGTTCGGAGGGCAGGGGCTTTTCCTGACCCCTATCCATTGTTGTAGAAGCTGTTTCTTTGGATGATTATGTTTCTTGGGTATCAAATAAATTAGACTAAAAAGCAAACACAGGACGAATTATGAGTGTCTCTCAAAAGCATCCTTATCATTTAGTAGATCCAAGTCCATGGCCTCTTTTGGGTTCATTGGGAGCTTTGGCAAGCACCATTGGTGGTGTTATGTACATGCACTCTTTTACGGGAGGTGGAACACTTCTTAGCTTAGGCTTGGGAATGATCCTATATACTATGTTTGTATGGTGGCGCGATGTTATACGTGAATCCACTTACGAAGGACATCATACATTTGTGGTCCAATTAGGACTTCGCTATGGTATGATTTTGTTCATCGTGTCTGAAGTCATGTTTTTTTTAGCTTTCTTTTGGGCTTTTTTTCATTCTTCTTTGGCACCTACGGTAGAAATTGGAGCTATTTGGCCCCCTAAAGGAATTGATGTGTTAAATCCTTGGGGAATTCCTTTTCTAAATACCCTTATTCTACTTTCATCTGGAGCTGCCGTGACTTGGGCTCATCATGCTATATTAGCTGGATTCAAAAAACAAGCTGTTTATGCTTTAGTAGCTACCAGGCGACCGTTAGATTACCAAGGAAACTTTTTGATTACCTCTCGTAATCATACCATTGCTGATGCTCGCAATGAGACGGATGCAACTTACCATTTAAACCAACCGGGACAATAGCATGTTGCAAAAGGAAAGGACAGGGTTGACCAACTCTAGAGAACTTTTCCGACCGTGTCTTGGAAATATAGCCGAATGGGTCATTCATGAATGTGAGGTGTTTATGAGACACTAACTCAAGCGTGTTCGGTCAGGTTATTGATCAATCAATAATATTACAGCGCTATCTCCTCCATGGCAGAATGGTAGCCTGCCTGTGGCAGAGCAGGAGGAGGTCCCAATTTCAATATGAAACAAAAACACTGGAAGCACGGCTGCTTTTCTGTTCGAACTAGCACTATTAGTTGGAAATCTTATGTGTTTTCATGTAAGTATAAGAGTACCTTGGTAGTACCGGTGAACTAGATAGCCATGATCCGGCTATCTGGGACGGAGGACTCGTAGTATCCGCCTACTCGAAAGAGAGCTGACAACAGTAAAGCACTTGACTCGATTTCGTTTAAGGGCAAAGCGAGAAGGAGTCTAAATCACTGTACAGAAATGATTTTCATTTATGGACGTTACCTGATTGACACGGGAAATCTTACTTCATGTCTGAATAGAATTAAGCCTAAGCCTTTATAAAGGACTATGTGCCAAACAGACGAAAAAATCAGGTTGGTGAGCCGTGTGATAGGTAACTATCTCGCACGGTTCGGAGAGCACTTTATTATGTCAGACGAGTAAACGGCGACCAAGTTGTACGGCTCTATGAAGTAACTTTTGACTCTACCATTTTGCTAGCTCTAGTCTTCACCGGGTTTCAAGGAATGGAATATGTAGAAGCACCCTTCACGATTTCCGATGGTATTTATGGTTCTACCTTTTTCTTAGCCACAGGGTTTCATGGTTTTCATGTCATTATAGGTACCATTTTCCTAATAATATGCGCTATTCGTCAATATCTAGGGCATTTTACCCAAACGCATCACTTTGGCTTTGAAGCAGCTGCTTGGTACCGGCATTTTGTTGACGTGGTTTGGTTATTCCTATTTGTATCTATTTATTGGTGGGGAGGTAATTAAAAAAAGGATAAAAAATCTGAAACAGTTTTTTTACCAACCTAATCATACTTTATTTAAAGATAGAACTTAATTTAGTCTGCTTTTTTTTTAAGAACTGAGCTTGTAATGATGGTGGTATTCGTGATTAATTCTAGCGATTCTAATATGGATCCTAGTACTTTTGGAAGGAAGGTATCCATATACCATTGATGTCACGAGGCAAATATTTTGATAGACTCAAAAGTGATCAATAACTTAATTATTATTCTAAGAGGAAGCTTGAGGTCTATAAGGGCATTATGGTGTCAATTCAGAGGGCATAAAAGGCGTCCCGACCTTACCGCTGAAAAAAGAATATGTTTGCTATGCCCTATCACGTAATATGCAACCTGCCTTTTTTCCAACAGCAGTCGAATGGGTAAAACCGTAGCTGCTTAAGAGCAACCGTTAGATTTGCATAAGAAAAGCGAAGAAGGTGGTTGACCAAGGCCGCGCGGCACGCGCGTGCTTGCCCTAGGCCGGTTTGCTTAGGGTGTTGCTTACGCTGCGCTTTGGAGAGGCCCCGTGCTGATGGTAGACCAGTAACATTTTTGTGGGAACCGAATAATAAATATAGCTCCGCGGTCTTCTTCGTCCATTATGCGGGGGTGCGCGGCTTATGTGAGAACCCGCGCGCCCCCCCCCCCCCCCCCTCGGGCTTTTGGGGGACCCCCGCCCCCCCCCCCCCCCCTCCCTTTTTTCGTTTGTTTGGTCTCGACCGCCTCGTTCGTAAAACAAAGTTTACATACATATTAAAATAGATGGGCTAGATGCACTAAACAACAAAACTACTTCATTAATTATAGGAAATGCTTATATGTATGTATTTTGGAAAGGTGCATAGCACTTGGTTGGTTTTGCAAACAAAGAAAAAATATATATATATATATTTTCTTTGTTTCGCTAATCAGTAGAAAAATATACTATGCTCCACGGCCTAGTTCATTTTACGAGCTTGTTGGATCAGCCCCGAATTGAATCAAAGCTTTTCAAAGGCTTTTTAGTCGGTTCTCCGATTAGACTAAGAAAAATAGAAATTAATACATTCTTCTCGCGCGAGTGTTTTGTCAATGCCTAAGGGCAAGGAGCCGTAAACCCGCGGCAAAAAAAAGATATATATAGCTCCGCGGGTAGGTGTCTGTTTTCTGGCCATAGCCAATTAAGGTGTCATGTCCATAATTCTTATGACATTTCACAACTTTATTTGGGGGCTATCATTCATTCAGGCTACTTTAAGCGGTTTAACTTTCAATGATCCGCCTTATCCCGTTAGCCTGCGGTCCACAACCCATGTTTTTCCAAAGCTATTGTAAAAAAAAAATATATATATATATATTTTTTTTACAATAGCTTTTTGTATGAAATGAGATAGAAAAAAAAGCCAACAAAATGAGACTGTATATCATTGGTATTTTAGCGAAAATACTTGGAATAATAATACCCCTTTTACTAGGAGTAGCCTTCTTAGTTCTAGCTGAACGTAAAGTAATGGCTTCTATGCAACGTAGAAAGGGTCCTAATGTAGTGGGATTGTTTGGATTGTTACAACCTTTAGCAGATGGTTTGAAATTAATGATAAAAGAACCTATTTTACCAAGTAGTGCTAATTTATTTATTTTTATAATGGCTCCAGTAATTACATTTATGTTAAGTTTGGTTGCTTGGGCTGTTATACCGCGCGCCGTGCAAGGTGCTTTCGTCGCTATGGGGCATATCCTGGTGCCCGATCTCCAATCTGCGTCAATGGAGTAAATCACCCAGAGGTAGCGTTGCCGCAATGCGCGTGGAAAAGCATCTGGGAAACCAAGTCACAGGAGACCCTTCAAAGGATGACTCGGGAGATACTGTTGGGGTTGATGAGGCTGACGAATCCGAATTACGTAGCTGCTGAACGACAGCATTCACCAAGCCAGCGGCTAACGACTTGGTCCCGTAATCGGTTCTTTTGGTAGGTATAACGGAGGCCGAAGACGGAAAAAAATATTTTTTTTTTCGGGGGCATTCTCAGTAAGGGAATAATACTATGCGGACATCTTACCTCAACAAACAGGTGAAAAAAGTCGAAGACACAATCACGGGATCGACCTACTCTCTAGCGAGAGGGTCGGCGGAGCCGCTGTAGTAAGTGGATAGGGAAATCGACCAAGCCAGGTACGCACTGAAGGGCGGCAGTCATGATTCGATGGTAGAGGGTGTAGCCCTTTCCTTGCCACAGATGTGGTGAAGGCGGCGACGCTTCAACTCTTCTGAGAAGACGGGTTGGTCATAGCAGACATTCAAATGCTGCTACGATCTCATTCAATAAGTACCTCGTGAAGCGCGTCAATATATATATATTTTTGTTGACGTGCTTTAGTAAATCAGTGGCGGAGAGCTTTATGACGGGAAACTGTCACGTATGGTTCGGAGGGCGGGGAAATCTCCGACCCCTACTTTTGATTATGGTATGGTATTGTCAGATTTAAATGTAGGTATACTTTATCTATTTGCTATATCTTCTCTAGGCGTTTATGGTATTATTACAGCGGGCTGGTCCAGTAATTCTAAATATGCTTTTTTAGGAGCATTACGATCTGCAGCTCAAATGGTTTCTTATGAAGTTTCTATCGGTCTTATTATTATTACTGTACTAATTTGTGTAGGCTCTTGTAATTTTAGTGAGATTGTAATCGCGCAAAAGCAGATATGGTTTGGCATTCCCTTGTTTCCTGTATTTATTATGTTCTTTATTTCTTGTTTAGCAGAAACTAATCGAGCTCCTTTTGATTTACCAGAAGCAGAAGCTGAATTAGTCGCGGGCTATAATGTAGAATATTCTTCGATGGGTTTTGCTCTTTTTTTTTTAGGGGAATATGCTAATATGATCTTAATGAGGTGTGGAGCTTTGCATCTGACATTCGTTGGGCTGCGGCCCTCTGCAGGAGCCAGTGTCCTTTTAAGGGCCTTGTGCAGTAAACCCTTCTGAGCGATCTGAAGACTAGTAGGCCCGCGAAGCTTTCGGAGAAGGGTAGCCTGGTGTGTCAGCACAACAACGAAAGGCGAACCCATCGGATGACCTATCTAAGACTAGGGAGATACCCTAAGTGGGTACCTCGTAACTTTTCCCCAGACCTATACGTGTACCGAATGCTCATACGGGAAAGTGCGCTCCTAGGTCTGGAACCAGGGAGGGTTGCTGCGAGAAAAAACTTCTCGTCTCATCCAGGGGGTGCAGACACACTTGCGCGAATTACAGGTGACAGCTACAAGGGTGGCGGGGGAAGGAAACGGTACCCCATATCCGGGGATGAATGTAAACCCATTGAACAGGGATACTCATTCTGGTTCTGGGAGATAGAACTCAGCGGCGGTGGTAGACATTAGTCTGAAAGTCGGGCTACGCGAGCCTAAGTCACTAGGGCGCAAAGCGCAGCACCCATATGCGGACAATAGACTACTACTCGCGTAGCGAATCCAGTCTAAACCAAGCAGCTTAAAACCTGACGGAAAATAAACTTTTTCCGCTCTGTGCCGATCATCCACACTCAAACATCCATGCCAGGCCTTCGTGATTCGGAAACCTAGGCGTAGCTCTGGTTAGAGGGGATGAGACTCAAGATTTCCAGAACGGAGCCGTATGACGCGAGAGTGTCACGTACGGTTCTTTGAGAAGGGTGTGAATCTCTATTATTCTCAGGCCCCCAGGGGCCACGAAGCTGCACCCTTACTCTCCTAGTCTATGTACATTGCTCTTTCTAGGAGGTTGGCTGCCCATCCTAGATATTCCTATTTTCCATGTGATTCCGGGTTCTATTTGGTTTAGTATCAAGGTTCTTTTCTTTCTGTTTGTATATATATGGGTCCGTGCGGCATTTCCACGATATCGTTATGACCAATTAATGAGGCTTGGTTGGAAAGTATTCTTACCTTTATCATTAGCTTGGGTAGTTTTTGTATCTGGTGTTCTAGTAGCCTTTGACTGGCTCCCTTAATTCATGGAACAATTTCACTGCAGTGCAACTAAAAAATATATATTTTTAATGAAAAAAAACTCCGTTAAATAGCAGCTCGAAAACCAAATGAATTGATTAGAAGAAATAGAAAATAATATATTTTATTCGTTCTATTAACTCCGTAAATGCAGGCTTTGAGCGTTCTAAAACGAATAAAATATATATATATATATATATATTTTTTTTATCTAAGGCCTTGTAATGATGGGTAAATCCTGCCCATGATGGATTGCGTTAATCATGAAGAACACAAAGTTTCCATGATCCGCGAAAACGAGAAAGCACGAAACATTAATATGGCAAGACGACTATCGATTCTTAAACAACCTATATTTTCTACATTTAACAATCATTTGATAGATTATCCAACCCCGAGCAATATAAGTTATTGGTGGAGTTTTGGTTCGTTGGCTGGTCTTTGCTTGTTCATTCAGATAATTACAGGCGTTTTTTTAGCTATGCATTATACGCCTCATGTGGATTTAGCTTTCTTAAGCGTAGAACACATCATGAGAGATGTGAAAGGCGGCTGGTTGCTTCGTTATATGCATGCTAATGGGGCAAGTATGTTTTTTATTGTGGTTTATCTTCATATTTTTCGTGGTCTATATTATGGAAGTTATTCGAGTCCTAGGGAATTAGTTTGGTGTCTTGGAGTTGTCATTTTACTTTTAATGATTATAACAGCTTTTATAGGATACGTACTACCGTGGGGTCAATTTGGCCCCTCCTTCTACTAATAGAAGGATAAAAAAACCCCACTAAATGCGGGAAACTCTTTATTACTAAGGTACTTTTTTTCCCATGGAAGGCGCGAAATGGACGATTTTTGGTGGCGATCCCTATAAATTTAGCCTTGCTGTCTGTCTTGCGTGGGTTTAAATTCTAAGTAAAAATCCTTGGCATGGCATCATAGACAATCCGCAGGAAAACTCTTGCTACACGAGAATAGGCGTCTTCGGCCTTGGAAAAAATAGCATAGAGATTTCCTCAGAGACTACACGTGGGGTGCCTAGCTTATCAGTGATCTTCGGCTAGGTAAATATATAGTCCCATTTCTTTCTAAAAAATCATGTCTATTTCACTCTAATGAATGAATAAATAAAGGGCCTCCGGCCTATTGGAGTCTTATGGTCTATTTAAGCCATATATTAAGGTTTTATTTATAAGCCTTACTTAAGCAGCTTTTTAACCTTTTGCCATAACAGACCCGGGATATTTTCTTTTAATAGGGTTTACTTTAAGTTCTTGCTTCGGGGATATTTAAGTAACACCCAATTTGACGAATAATAGTAAGGCCGAAGGCCCGCCAGTATCTAAGATTTCAAATCAAAACCTCGGCTAGTTTGAATTGGCTCCTGTTTTCTTTTTTTGGGGCAGTTAAGATAGTTTCTAAGAAAATTTTGGACTATTCGACTCTTGGAGCATTAGCCTATTGGCTTATGAATGATGAGGCCAAAGAGCGCGCGGGCCTTATTCATACAAATAGTTTTACCAAAATACTGCAGAAAAAATTTCATAGCAGGGCTAATTCTAGTAAAAAATAATTGAAATCGCTGCTCGATATTCTGAGTGAAATGCTGAAATGAAAAAAACCGGTGGAGCCTGACATCATTCATCTAGAAAGTCTAAAAAGGATGTAGAAAAGACATGGTTTGGGGGAATTTAGGCAAATGAGTTTTTGGGGAGCTACAGTCATTACAAGCTTAGCTAGTGCAATACCTGTGGTAGGAGACACTATAGTAACTTGGCTTTGGGGTGGTTTCTCGGTAGATAATGCTACCTTAAATCGTTTTTTTAGCCTTCATTACTTACTTCCTTTTATAATATCTGCCGCGGCTATTATTCATCTTGCTGCATTGCATCAATATGGCTCTAATAATCCATTGGGTATCAATTCTTCTGTGGATAAAATAGCTTTTTATCCCTATATGTACGTAAAAGATTTAGTATGTTGGGTAGCTTTTGCCATTTTTTTTTCTATTTTTATTTTTTATGCACCTAATGTTCTGGGGCATCCCGACAACTACATACCCGCGAATCCTATGTCAACTCCGGCTCATATAGTGCCAGAATGGTATTTCTTACCAGTTTATGCGATTCTTCGAAGTATACCTAACAAATTAGGGGGTGTAGCTGCCATAGGACTAGTTTTTGTGTCATTATTTGCTTTACCGTTCATTAACACATCGTATGTACGTAGTTCAAGTTTTCGACCGATTCACCAAAAATTATTTTGGTTGCTTTTGGCAGATTGCTTACTTTTAGGCTGGATTGGATGTCAACCTGTGGAAGCACCATATGTTACTATTGGACAAATTGCTTCAGTTGGTTTTTTCTTCTATTTTGCTATTACGCCCATTCTCGGCGAATTAGAAGCTAGATTAATCCAAAATTCTAATGTTTGCGAGGACTTAAGTCCTCGCAAGCTTTCCCACATTTTTAAGAATTCAATTTATGTTGTGAAATGAAAAGCCATCAATTTATTAACCGTCTTATTACCAAATCCCCGTATCCGGTTTTTACCTATTATTCCTTCATTAATTAGTGGTGTGCTTTCAATTGCGCCACTTTTCAAACCCATCATTGCACTTTGTGAAGATTGGAAAAAAATTATAGAGGATTTTGACAAGTATCCTTGCCGGGATTGCTCTAGCAATTACAGCGGGTATTCCTTCGCCGAAGTTTATCTGCCCATAGTTCACAAGAGATTTTGACAAACAGATTAGGATAAAAGGAGAGGCTTCGCGCTGCGGCATCTTTGTACCAAATTTATTGGAGCTTACGCCCTAGCTAAATAAGTTGTAGTAGAAGAGAGTATTATGGCCCAGGCGTGCCGCCGTCTTTTCTCTTCCATTGATTTTGTGTCGTCTATCTCTTTATGAATCTGCTGAGATTTTGCCGATTCCACACCAGATCAAGCTACGGCGCAAAAAACGTCTATGCCTAGAAGGGATCAATTAGCTACTTTTATGCGCAGATTTATTTATTATACTGGGAATTTTTATACCGGGCATATCTAATAGTTTTTTTGGTTCCGCTGGTCTTATTATAGCAAACGCGTAATCATCCAAACAGTTGTCGTCTACTGTTAAATTTGATGATTTACCACATTGCAAAATTTAATTGACTTCGTTAAGTCTTCCGGAGAAATTATCATTATATATTATGGTGTTGGCACGTCGGCGGCAAAAGTTGTTTCTGGTATTAGAACCCCAGTCATTAAGGCTTTTGTAGCTTCTACAGCAATAACGGCCTATAGCCAAATAAAGTCATAGAGGCGTCTCGAAGCTTAATAAGTACGGCAATGCCCGGGCGACCGGTCCTGCCCAGCCCAACATCATGACAGCCAGGATGAGTTAGCAGTAGCATGGCGCGAATCTCCTGCTATTGGTTGAGAGCCTTACTTGATAACGAATCGGTTAGAGCTTGTAAACTTGGTGGATGGCTTTAATCCCTTTAGAGTTCACGGATCCCGCGGCTGTTTTTTCAGCTTGGAAAATATATATTTTTTATAAGCTTCATGTTTTCCGGATTTATCAAGTTTACCAAGTTTACAAGCTCGAATCGCTTGAATTCGTAGCAGGGCACTCTGTAACATTTTACCATTTGCACTAGAGACTAAATGCTACACAAGGTATTCACTGTGGGGCTCCCAGCCCCAATTTTGCATTTTTCTATTCAGCCAATAATTTTCTCACTATCCCCTGCCCCCGCAAGTTAAAGGACCTTCGGCCCTTTTAATGTAAGCTATACTAAGATTCTAACTTTGGGTCTGAGACTTTCGTGAGCGAGTCCTCGGCTAATTAAGTCATTGAAAAGGTGGCTCTCTAAATGGCTGCAATAGGTAAAGGCTTGAGAAGCGCAACCTGTGCCTTTGTAAATTCTGCCAGATCACATAAATAAGGTAAGTGTCCAAGATCAGCAAAGCTCCCAGCTTTTAGACGATTTATCCTTTGTAATACTAAAATATGCTTCGCCCTTTAACTCATGTTCTAATGTGTTTACTTCCTAGAAAAAAAGAGACGATTTGTGGATAACCAATCGTTTTTCAAATCTCTGATAGCTACTTTACCAAAATGGATACATCAATTTCAAAAATCAAAACATGAAAATATATTATATACCAATCCTGATTACCTATTTCAATTATTATGGTTTTTGAAATATCATACCAATACACGTTTTCAAATCTTGATTGATATTTGTGGAGTTGATTATCCTTCTCGAAAACAAAGATTTGAAGTAGTTTATAATTTACTAAGGGCGACCGCGAAGTAACCGAATAAAGTGCTCATTCGTACCAAACGAATGAGACGTTGTAGAAGTCTGCAACGAAACGGGCACGACTTATTTGACGGATATACCGCCAGAGACACCCAACGGAACGAACTTCCAATGGGGAACATAGCCTGTCGTGAAAGGGGATCACAGGGAATAGCCAACCCATAGGCGATACCCAACCGTGTCTTCGAAACGCAGTTGAACGAGAAAAAAATTTATTTCTTTTTTTTTCATTCGTGAACGTGAGGTGTAGGTGGGATATTAGCCCGGGCGCATTAGGCAAGACTCGAATGAAGTATCACAGCGTCTTCTTCGTACGACGGAGCTTAGTGACGATCGTACCAGGACAACAGAGGAACCAAGATCCCAAAAAGTATTTTTTTCTTTTGGCTATGCTCATGAAAATCGAAGTAAAGGGCGAAGCTTCAAAGGCACAGCACTTGAGGGTATCTAAAGCACCTGAAGCGCACTGCGCGAAGATGCCCAAGAGCATCTAATTACGAGCATTCGGTGGAACCGGTGAACCATACATTTTTCTAGATAGAGATGCGTGGGACAGAGGGCTCGTAGTACCTGCCTAATCAAAAGGACCCCGCAAAAGGAAAGCGCTGGCACTGTATGACGGAGGGGAAGGAGCCTAAATCGATGTATCCCCTGCTAGCCAGGGGGTACTTTGCGTACTCAAGCAGCATGAAGAGATCGAGATTGAGCTTGGCTGAAACTAAGCAGTTAAAAAAAATATATATTTTTTGCTGCTTCGACATATTCTGATCGTCTGCATGTTTTTTGGAAACATTGTCATAAAGAGCAGTTCCAGACAGAAAGCCTTTTTCGACTCATAAAGGGTCTCAATCTGTGGATTACCGCGGTAGCTACTATTAGGCATGTATGTGATGTAGGTATGAAGGGTATATATATGGATATAATTGGCACTAATCAAGGTTTGAAGAATGGTGCAAAACTACTATATGCGGCACTTTGATCCAAGTACCATAAACACTGGGGGACTAGGTAATCCACTTCGAAAGGGAATTCGAAGCAAAAAAGGCTATAAGCGTGCAGCAAATAATTTTTTTTTTTATGTAGCTTTCCTCGGCCACACTGCGATACATAGAGCCATAATTGAAACAGTAGGAAACCTCGGTCTAGGCCATCCGCAAGCGCGCCTTTCACAGATGATTTTACTATTGGAGTAATTGGTCCACGAGCTCTGGCAGAAAAGATACTTTTCTTGGTTACATGATTTATTGAAGTGCGGCTTTAGCTTAGGCTTAACCTGGGTAGGGCCCTAATAACCTGAACCAAAATTAATAAAAATTTTTTCCTTGGATATCTTTATCTTACTAGTCGGAATTCAGAATATACCTACAAGTTTTGACAACAATACGGCGGCAATTAGATAATATATAGAATCCATCAATCTGGTGGGCTTAGCTTACTTGTCAATATGTGTAAAATGATAAAGCGTCCGGCGGTTTTATGATAAATTAAGTAACCCGAAACCCTTTTTTGCTTACTTTCAGTATCTTTAAAGCTATTGTGCGCCTTAACCTCCATTCTACCTTGCCCTGCCAATTATTAGCGTCCGGTAAACTCTAAAAAGCGATGTATAGCGCAACGCGCTTAAGCTACAGACTACGTATCTCATTGGCTAAAACATATGCGAATTAGGCACCGCGGCTAAGAAAGCCCCTTCGAATTGCATAACTCATTCGCTTACAAAAGTTACCACGATAAGCAATACGAGGGCGCTGCGCCTCCGGAAGCCATATATGCTGCTAGTTTTTGCCATAATGCAAGGCCACGGGTGGCTCCATGTACGTAAAAAATATATTATTTGGCCGGGAAAGCCCACGCTTAGAGCCATACGATTACGAACAACCTTAGCTGAACTTGAGTTAGAGAGCCGTGTGATGGGTAACTATCTTGCACGGTTCGGAGAGCACTTTATTATATCGAGAGAGTGCATAGGGAAACTGCGGCTCTGCGATGGAATTCTTGACTCTATGTATTCAATATAACTCACGCATTCGTGTACAAACCAGTGTGGACGAAATAACTCCAATTTGTTCGGCAGTCAGTATATTTCCGTCAGCCGGCTGGTGGGAGCGAGAAGTTTGGGATATGTTTGGTGTTTATTTTTCTAATCATCCTGATTTACGTCGTATATTAACAGATTATGGTTTTGAGGGTCATCCATTACGAAAAGACTTTCCTTTAAGTGGATATGTGGAAGTACGTTATGATGATTCAGAGAAACGTGTGGTTTCTGAACCTATTGAGATGACTCAAGAATTTCGCTATTTTGATTTTGCTAGTCCTTGGGAACAAAGTTCGCGTAGTGACAAATCGAGTAAAAAGTAAAGAATTTTTGCTTACAGCCATCTTGATAATATTCAATTTCGTAGTAATTGCATGCTCGGCTCAGTTCTATGGCATGCTGAATAATCCGCTTTGCCTGTTTGAACCAAACTCGGTCTTTTCGATCTTGAAACAGCGGGAGTGTTGACCTTTTGTGAAAACGCCGCGCTCGGGTGATGGGGATTCGAAAGAATAAAGTGGGCCTCCGCTACTTCATTGGCTTAACAGAAAAAAGGAAGAAAAAAAAGAAAAAAAAATATAGAAATGCCCCAAAATTTTTTCTCTATTTTGCCTTTTATCTTCCTCTTACGCTTTATTAGCTTGAAGGAGCTTGGCCAATGAATGCCCCCTCCCCTTCCCGTCTTAATCTATCATTTAAGATGATAAATTGGACACAATCTGAAGGTTCAGATTGTGGAATTATTTAATTTATTGGTAGAAGGTTTTATTAATTTATGAACAAATTAACTGGAAATAAGTTGGCTGGAGCAGAACTATCTACATTATTAGAACAAAGAATTACCAATTACTACACCAAATTGCAAGTGGATGAGATCGGTCGAGTGGTATCAGTTGGAGATGGAATTGCACGTGTTTATGGATTAAACAAGATTCAAGCTGGAGAAATGGTTGAATTTGCCAGCGGTGTGAAAGGAATGGCTTTGAATCTAGAAAATGAGAATGTAGGAATTGTTATCTTTGGTAGTGATACTGCCATTAAAGAAGGAGACATTGTCAAGCGCACTGGATCTATTGTGGATGTTCCTGTAGGAAAGGCCTTGTTAGGTCGTGTGGTTGATGCCTTAGGAGTACCTATTGATGGAAAAGGTGCTTTAAGCGCTGCAGAACGCAGGCGTGTAGAAGTTAAAGCTCCCGGGATTATTGCACGTAAATCTGTGCACGAACCAATGCAAACAGGATTAAAAGCAGTAGATAGCCTGGTTCCTATAGGTCGTGGTCAACGAGAACTTATAATAGGAGACAGACAAACTGGAAAAACAGCTATTGCTATTGATACCATATTGAACCAGAAGCAAATCAACACACAGGGCACCTCGGATAGTGAAAAATTGTATTGTGTGTATGTAGCGATTGGACAGAAACGTTCAACCGTGGCACAATTAGTTAAGATTCTTTCAGAAGCGGGTGCGTTAGAATATTGCATTATTGTAGCAGCTACTGCTTCGGATCCTGCTCCTCTGCAATTCCTGGCACCATATTCAGGTTGCGCTATGGGAGAATATTTCCGAGATAATGGAATGCACGCATTAATCATTTATGATGACCTTTCGAAGCAATCAGTGGCATATCGACAAATGTCATTATTATTACGTCGACCACCAGGTCGTGAGGCGTTCCCAGGAGATGTTTTCTATCTACATTCTCGTTTATTAGAAAGAGCCGCTAAAATGTCAGACCAGACTGGTGCAGGTAGCTTGACCGCATTACCTGTAATTGAAACACAAGCTGGAGATGTATCTGCTTATATTCCTACCAATGTTATTTCCATTACAGATGGACAAATCTTCTTGGAAACAGAACTTTTTTATCGTGGAATTCGACCTGCTATTAACGTAGGATTATCTGTAAGTCGTGTGAGCGGGGTGAGATCTACATGGGATCGCTGGAGTTGGAAAGCTCTGCGTAGGATCCCTCAGCGCGTAATCTGCCTTACCCGATCATAACTGGGTCGAAAGCTGGTAAGTCAGAAACTAACTATCGGAAGTTCAGGAAAACAAACCTCGATGATGGTCGCCCTACTCTCAGAGGGAAGACACCCAGGATTCTACCTGCGTGAACTTGGGATATGTGCCGTCTGCAGCATGAGTACTTCTACTACACGAGAAGGAAAAGGGGAACCCTGCGTCGGAAAACACACGAACTCCACGGCGATGAACGGGTCAACCAAGGCTCTACAAATCGTTAAATACCTAGAGGGAACTCCCGATGGGAATCCGGACCTATTCATGAGGAAAGGCCGCGATTCGTACGGTCCCAGTGGAACCACCACAAAAACTTACGAGGGGGAACCTCGTTGGTTCGGCGATGGATAGAACTGAGAATCAGGAAAGTCCTGCTTCTCCTGCCCGAGTTGGGGCTGCCTGCAGCCGATCGAATTCGGGAACTGAAACCTAAGGCCGATGCAAAATATCGGAAAATCATCGACATAATAACTGGCCCACATGCGCTCATAGCGGCGTACCAGCGCATTCAATCTAAACTCGTAAAAAAGGAGGGGATGACGAATGGAAGATCTTCCAGGAAGGAAATCGACTTCTTATCCGCGTTAATCGGAGATGGTTCGAGCACATCGCAGAACAACTGCGCGCGGGGAAATACCTCGCAAAACAAGTAAACATCCTAAAATCGGCAAAACCCGAGGAGACAAGACCGCTTATGATGATCAGCGCCAGAGACCAGATATTACAAACAGCCATCAAGGCGGCCTTTCTTTAAGCTCACGCCATAAGACTTGAGCAAAGGCTATAAGACTGCTAGGGGAGGAAGTGGCGCAGCACAGTTACGGGATAATGAACTGGCCTTCAATAGGAAGCAAATCCCTTTGCGTGCTTAACATTCTAAAAAACTACACAGGGGCAAAGTATTGATGATTTGATTGTTCTCGTCTATAAGTAACAGGTTTCAGGAGAAGGGAGCCGTGTGATAGGCGACTATCGCGCGCGGTTCTTTGAGAGGGAGCCGGGTTCTATAGCCTGTGCTAGCGCCTAGAGATGGGCGCGAACCCTACTCTCGAGGTTCTGCGGCTCAGTTGAAAGCTATGAAACAGGTATGTGGTAGCTTAAAACTAGAATTGGCGCAATATCGCGAAGTAGCCGCTTTTGCTCAATTCGGTTCAGACCTTGATGCTGCTACTCAGTATTTATTAAATCGTGGGGCTAGGCTAACAGAGGTTCTTAAACAACCACAATATAGCCCAATTTCTATTGAAAAACAAATAGTGGTTATTTATGCAGCTGTCAAAGGTTATTTAGATCAAATTCCTATTTCGAGCATTAATCAATATGAACATGAGCTTTTGAAGTCTATAGACCCAGATCTACTTTCTGCTATCGTACAACAAAAAAACATTACTGAGCAGATTAACAGTCAACTGGCTACCTTTTGTCAAAAATTTACACAGAGCTTCTTAGCGACTCATTCAGTTTAAAAAGATTCAACTAAAAAAAAATTTTCAGGCCGCGGGTTTTGTTTCCGTGCTTCCGGGTGGAGGGTGAAAGCGGCCAGGGCGCAGCCAATTTTTTTTCTTCCGCCCTCTGGCTACGCCCCTAGTAAGGCTTCGTCATACGAGCGGAGCTCGAAAACCCTCCATCCCCACATTAACAACGTGTAGATTTGTAGAAAACAGGAAGGCAACAAAACATTAACAAAATCGGGCCAGGAACGCTTATTTGTAAAATGTACTATTTGTAGGTTCTGTAGGTTTTTACTGCGTATTTGTACTATTAGATATTATTTACGTATGCAATAAGGGCGTTCTAATGCCGGCAAAGATAACTGGATGACCCAGATTGACTATGTATTGCCGTAATGCATCTGGCCGCAGGCTCGCGCTTAGATAGAGTAATGCATCAGTCTTTTCTGGAAACTTTCTGGCGCTTAGAGGCTGCAAGTGATGCATGTGTGGGCTGCAAGTTATGCATGTGTGAGCGTTAACAAAAACAATATATATTACATGGCTCCAGCAAATCAAGTCTATCGCTCCGCAACAATTTCTAAAATGAATCAATCATCAAAATGATTGATAGCTACCTCCACCAAATTCTGGCTGGTGTAATCAGGAGAAAAGGGATTCGAACCCTTAACCTGTGGTTTTGGAGACCATTGTTCTACCATTGGAACTATTCTCCTAAAAAAAAAAGTGGTTCTTGGTTTATGGAATTTGCACCTATTTGTGTCTATTTAGTAATAAGTTTGCTACTTTCTTTGATCTTAATCGGTGTTTCCTTTCTATTTGCTTCTTCTTCTAATTCGGCTTATCCAGAGAAATTGTCAGCTTACGAATGCGGGTTTGATCCTTTTGATGATGCCAGAAGTCGTTTTGATATACGATTTTATCTCGTTTCTATTTTATTTATTATATTTGATTTGGAAGTCACCTTTTTATTTCCTTGGGCAGTTTCTCTTAACAAGATTGGTTTGTTTGGATTTTGGTCTATGATGGTATTTTTATTGATTTTGACGATTGGATTTTTATACGAATGGAAAAAGGGCGCTTTAGATTGGGAGTAACCCGGGAATTTCTGAGCCAAAAAACGATAAAAGCAAAAAAATTTGCTTTTATCGTTTTTTGGCTTTTAGCATTCCTTCCATCGCAGCGCAAACAAAATGGGATAAACCTCGATAAGTAGGCATAATAAGTCATTCATTAACTTTATTGAGCTCTCGGAGCCTTTGTTGGCGTAGCCAACAAAGTGAAGCCCGCGGCAAGAGAGCCCGTAAGGCCGCACCGGCTCTCTGATGAAATTAACTGAGAGGATGCTGGGACGTCAAACGAGTCGAGCAGGGCGCCGCCAAATTACTTTGTTTTCGTGCCTTTGATTTTTTTTGTTTTGCTTGGCAGTTTACTATTTTTACCCTATCGGGTGGAAAATAGTAAAGCATTTCGCGGAACAATGACTGTCTGTTCCCGTACAGTGAATGCCTAAAAATAATAGAATAGATCTTTTTGCGATGGGGGAAGCCCAAAAAAGCGGCTGGGAGGGTTCGCACAGCGAATGAAAGGTGAAGGTAGCTTTCCGGGGCTACTTTTTCCTCTCGCCAAAGAGCTTCTGAATAATATGCTTCGCTTCCCCCGCGCTCTTTCCAACAAAATGAAAAAAAGAGACATTCTATATCAATTACATAGTATACTCAATTATATACAATCAATAAAGAGATTAGCGCATGAAGACCTACCTTTTGTTGATGCTTTGTGCTATATAATGAGAGAAAAAAGTGGTAATAGATATTTTTCTTGTTATTTGAAAAAAAAAAGAAATATTTTTTTGCTATGCTTTTTCTCTTTAAGCCTTAGGGTCCTACTTTCGGGTCCGGCTTTTTATCCGCTTTATTTTAACCAATAGGCTGGAGGAACCACTTTGGTGGTGTTGCTGTGAAAGAGAAATTTAGGTGTTGCTATAAAATAAAGCGTCAAGCAATTGGTAAAAAGTGAACACCTTTAATAAAAAATAAACTAATCATGATGTGTTCTTTTCTAATTGATTATTTAGCACATTAGGGTACTTAGCTCAGTTGGTAGAGCGCCTCGTTTACACCGAGAGAGTCAGCGGTTCAAGTCCGTTATTACCCAAGGGTTTTCATTATCCGTGATTATAAATTGAATCTAGCATATGAATAAATTTACTAATTTGATTGATAGTGGTAGAGGCGCGATAATAAAAAAGAGGGAAAAAAGCAAGCCCGCTTTATTCGCACGGCGAATGAGAGCTTATTATTTTCGAAAAAGAATAACACAGTTAAAGGAAAAGAAAGTGGCAAACCAAAGCAAAAAGCGGTAATATATATTATCGCTTTTTTTGCTTTGCTTATTGTTGGGCCAACTAAAGCAGAAAAGGCATGGCGTTTTCTTAGTTTATGGTACAATCTGAACTATAAGATGGTCATGAGAAAAAAAATATATATATTTTTTTTACTGTGGACATTTAGATGTCCTGGTTCCATATGGCTGCACTAGCATAGCGAGTAGAGGCCGCGAAGCGCCTCGGGCTTATTGGCCATTACTGCGTAATCGTCCCAACGCTGCATGCAAGGCCACAGGTTGATTAACCGCGAAGAAGCGCCTTTCAGTGCAAAGCAGAGAGCCGCGCAGCCATTAGACTTGTGGCTTCGCTTGAACGAGACTTTCGTTTTCACTTTCGGGTTTCTACTGACGTACGTAGCCAGTAGAATGGAAAGACCCCGATGAATCATCTACGATGATTCATTATGTTTGGGAAAATAGCTTAGTTGGTTAGAGTGCTGGTCTGTCACGCCAGAAGTCGCGGGTTCAAATCCCGTTTTTCCCGTTCATTTTTTGATTCAAAAATGAATTATTATAAAATCAGTTTAGAAAGAGAGATATATATCTCTCTTTATGAACTGGTAACTGAATCAGTTAAAATTTTTTTTTATCGAAGTATGACTAAAAAGCATGCGATGTAATATGATTCAATTTTACAGGGCTACGCCCTTAGCCTACTCGTGTCAAAAGTAATCCTGAGGTGTGAAACTTTAGGGACAATGTAATGATGGTTGGGATTACATACTAAGCTAATGCTAGGGTAAAGAGATTGCAAAAAAAAATTATGCTATGCGGATGAATAGTGCAAAGAACTAATACAAAGACCTTGTCAAAAAGAATCTAAGGCGGAACCGAAAGATTTTCTATATAGAATATCATAGGTTAAGGATTGGAATAGTTGGCGCCCCGAACGGGAAGCCGGCGGTGGAAAGGGTTATATCTCTTATAATGAGATAGAAAGATTTACTGCGCCTTATTTGCTCTACCCTTGCGCTATTTAATATAGCAGTTCCCGGGATAATGAGAAGTGGGTTTTCATCCTGGCAAAGCGGGTAAGCCTAAGCTTATAAAAATGTTTGACAGACAGGCCGCAGGTTGAATTCTTACACTTAACTTCCCACAATAGTGTCATACATAGGGCATCTTATAGTAGCCAATGAGTCAAACATTACTTCTGCGGGTTAACATGATTAATAGGTCGCGTAAGTCGTCTGTGGGTAAACTCGCACGTGTGGCTCTAACCGGGGGGGAAAGCATGAGAGGGCCCGCCCATCCTGACAAATACAACAATACTGTATCATGGGTTCGAATCCATTTTTCTCCGTAGGGGACGTAGTTCAATTGGTAGAGCGCATGTTTTGCAAGCATGAAGCTGTCGGTTCAACTCCGATCGTCTCCAAATAAACAAGTGATATATTGTAAAAAGTATAAGTGCTTGGATGAATTACGCTTTATAATAGCTGCGAGAGATCTCGTTATGCTTCGCACTTTAACTTGGCTTTGGAAAAGATAATCTGAAGACCAAACTGAATAATTTGTACTAAAACCTGTTAAAGGTAAAGATGGGGGACACTAGGCGTTAGGAGAAGGCCGGCAAGATAAATATTTGGCTGCGCTCTATGCTCGAGTAGAGAGTTGGCGCCCTAATGCATGCCGCGGGCAGCAGTGCCCTCGGATTTCTTCTTCTTGTGTCCTGCTTCGCGAAGCTACTTTTTGGTTTCGCAGGCCTTCAGGCTGCGAAGCAGCCAAGCCAAGAAACAGAAAGGTAGTTTTAAGCCAGCTTAAATTACGGTATTTTCCCTTAATAATACAAACAGTGGCTATATATTGGCCTGCGTAGCTCAGATGGTAGAGCATTCCCATGGTAAGGGAAAGGTCTCCGGTTCAAGTCCGGTTGTAGGCTCTGTGAAAAGAAAAATGATTCAATATGGCTAAAACCAAACAAATCAAAAATTTTACTTTGAATTTTGGACCTCAACACCCTGCTGCTCATGGTGTTTTACGATTAGTATTAGAAATGAATGGAGAAGTTGTAGAACGCGCGGAACCGCATATTGGATTACTTCAGTGCGGCATGAAGCCGCTGACGCCGAGTCGGCATATCCTATGCCGCTAGCTATGCCCTGCTTGTTCCCCACCACGGGTGGCGCGTGGAGGCAACTTCCGCGTCATAAGCACCGGGCAAAAGGCGCTTTGTCGAGCAACTCAAGTGAGGCAAATCGCTCAGGGGAAAGGAGGGAGAAGGTCGTGAAGGTGGCCTCGTTATCCACACTAGAGGTCTCGACAGAGATGAATAGGGGGACGCCGAGTCCCCCATTGTGGTTGACTTATAAGCCGACCACTGGGCTTTCTTGGAAACAAGAACGCGTCGGCGGGTCCTGGAGTGCCCGTCAAGGGCGCACGCGTATTCCCGCGGGGTGATTATCACGACCAGCCCCCTCCGCATCTCGGCACAGCGGAACGTGTAACCGGCCTGGGGTCCCATTTCAACCGGCAATTTATTGTTCTTACAATGGGTAGGCTAACCACAAGGTACAAGCCAAAACCTTAGGTCGGGTAGGACGGCACTACTGGCAAATACTATCTAGCGAAGACACGAGTCGGAGGGGATAAGGCTTGCGTCAAAAGCATACGGGAAAATTCTAGCAACGAGGAAACCGGGGGAGGAACCGGTAGAGCTGCAAGAGCATAACCGGAAAGTCAAGCCAGGGAGGCCGGGTCATTTAACGGAAGTGGAAAGGTTCGAATCAGAACTGAAGGAGGAAGTGAAAATGGGTAGCTCGTAGGACCCCACTGTGGTTGAAGCGCGGGGCCATAGGGTCAAGACCGCGGGTTAGGGGTACGACAGATAGCGCAGCCTAAACTTCATGGAATTCCATGAACTGGAAAAAAGCAGTCTCAAATTTGCGCATGCACATTTCCAAGCTACCAAAACGGCTGCAGAGCATAGCATATATATATTTTTTTTTTGCAGGCTTCAGGCTTTTTTTTTATCGAATCTTGGGCCACCTGTAATAAATGGCGCGAGCCGTATGCGAGGAGACTTGCACGTACGGTTCTTAGGGGGGTTCCGGCCGAAAGATCGGCGCCTACCCGACTAGAGGCACAGAAAAATTAATCGAGTATAAAACTTATCTTCAAGCTTTACCTTATTTTGATCGTTTAGAGGGCGACCGCGAAGTCACCGAATGAACTCCTCCATTCTGGAGGTGCTGCAGAAACCCGCAGCAAAACAGATACGACTAATCGACATATAAAATATGGCGACGACGACAGCATGTCGTAAAAGGAGATAACTGGGAATAGCCAACCCTTGGCCGTATCTTCAACTGCATCCTTGAGTGTCAGTTAAATGGAAAGTATCATGAATGAGAGATGCCAGCGGAATGATCACCTGGGCGCGCTGGGCTAGAAGGAAAATAAGCGCAAGACAACAAAGTAAGGCAAAATATTTTTTTTTGCTGGCTTTAAGTTTTCTGAGTGCAGCCTCCCCCTACAACGTCTTTCCTTGTGTGTCGAAGATCTAAAGCGAGTACACCGGAGATAGAAACAGAAACTAGGATTCAATATGAATATAGCAAAGCATCTGAAGCATAACTACACACTCACACGATCTTGTAAAGAGATAGGAGCATTCGGTGGAACCGGTGAACCATACATTTTTCTAGATAGAGATGCGTGGGACAGAGGGCTCGTAGTACCTGCCTAGCCTTTGCTTCGAGAACCATGTAAACGAAGGAAGTGCCGCTGTAAAGCAAAAGGAAAGAGGCCTAAGTCGGCGGACTGACGCCGCGCACTTGAGCAGTTCGGAGAAGACCCGCCTACTCCATACATACTCTTTGGAAATTAAGCCGGAATGCGCAAAGGAAGCCGTGAATATTTGGTTCGTTCGCTAGCGCATAAACCAGGCAGACGCTTTATTCAAAACAAAGCTTTATCACCCAAAAGCAAAAATACTTCTGAAGTCAAAAACTCAACTATTATGATGCTGCGCTCCTGGCCTGCTTATTTAAAACCTAAGGGTAACTCAAGTTAGAGAGCCGTGTGATGGGTGACCATCTCACACGGTTCGGGGAGCACTTTATTATGTGATGCGAGTGAATGTGTACAGCATAGCTGGCATCAATTAAATTTTGACTCTATTTATGTTTCTATGATGGCCCAAGAACATGCTTATTCTTTAGCTGTAGAGAAACTTTGTAATTGTGAGGTACCATTACGAGCTCAGTATATACGAGTGTTATTTTGTGAAATAACTCGAATTTTAAATCATTTACTTGCTTTAACTACTCATGCTATGGATGTGGGAGCATTAACTCCGTTCCTGTGGGCCTTTGAAGAGCGAGAAAAACTTTTAGAATTCTATGAAAGAGTTTCAGGAGCCAGGATGCATGCCAGTTACATACGACCAGGCGGAGTTGCACAAGACATGCCTTTGGGCTTAAGTGAAGATATTTTTCTATTTACACAACAATTTGCTTCTCGTATTGACGAAATAGAAGAAATGTTAACCAACAATCGTATCTGGAAACAACGATTAGTTGATATTGGTACTGTCACTGCACAGCAAGCTTTGGATTGGGGATTCAGTGGTGTAATGTTAAGAGGCTCAGGCGTATGCTGGGATTTGCGAAAATCAGCACCTTACGATGTTTATAACCAATTGAGTTTTGATGTACCCGTAGGTACCAGAGGAGATTGTTATGACCGTTATTGTATTCGTATTGAAGAGATGCGACAAAGTATTCGAATCATTATGCAATGTCTTAATCAAATGCCTAGTGGCATGATTAAAGCGGATGATCGTAAGCTATGTCCTCCCTCACGATCTCAAATGAAACAATCCATGGAATCTTTAATTCACCATTTTAAACTTTATACAGAAGGTTTTTCTGTACCAGCTTCTTCTACCTATACCGCAGTAGAAGCACCTAAAGGAGAATTCGGTGTGTTTTTAGTCAGTAATGGAACCAATCGTCCTTATCGTTGTAAAATAAGAGCACCTGGTTTTGCTCATTTACAAGGGCTCGATTTTATGTCCAAGCATCACATGCTAGCAGATGTTGTTACCATAATTGGTACTCAAGATATTGTTTTTGGAGAGGTAGATAGATAGAACTACTATTTCACAGGTAGGACCCTAGCTTTATCGAGCCAAAAATTCTTTTTTCCGCAAAACTCGGAAGGCCGCTGAAGCATCTATGATGACTCATCAACATAGCTCGCGGAGAAGTATATACATAGCGAATGACAGGGCCGGGTGGAACGATGAAAGCGCCCGCGGCCCATCAGGATTATGGCATTACGTAGGAATGCCATAAAGCACTAATTTCATTATGTAAGGACTAACTAAAATGCGTCGTTATTAAATCTTTTGAGAATGCAAGCCTAGGGCACCTGCTTGACACACACAAGATTGAATCGCTTAAAAAAAAGATCTTATATACAGAAAACAATCTAAAATAAGAATACATAGAAAATGGCTAAAAAAAAGCGCGAGAAGGGCGCAGCAACTCTATGATCTACTCGCAGTTCAATTCATCTCATTATAAGATGATAGCAAACCTTGCTGCAGGCGATCAATCATCGTAGATGAGACATTGATACAAATAAAAAAGGCAAATACACCATGACACTAAAACAATTAACTTTTCGTTTAAAAAAAAAGTCTGCTGGCAGAAATTCATCAGGGCGTATTACCGTTTTTCATCGAGGAGGTGGATCAAAGCGATTGCATCGAAAAATTGATTTTCAACGGAACACTTCGTCTATTGGCCTTGTACAAAGAATCGACTATGATCCTAATCGTTCTTCTTGGATTGCTTTAGTACGATGGCTTGAAGCAATGAAACAACCAAAGGCAGCCAATAGTCAAACAGAAGAAAAAGCCAAGCGTTTTCTTGGTCGAAGAGAACAAAATCTTTTTTTTTTTGGCCTCTTATTTTCGTTTTCTTCCCTGTCCAGGAAAGCCCAGAGAAGAAATTACGTTTTTTTCTCTGCCCTTTTTTCCCTAAAGGCAAAGAGAGAGGCTGCAATTTTAGGCCCTTTCGGTAGCTTTCTTGATTTACCTAGGATAGCTTTAGCCGGGGCAAAGCCCACTTTCTTTGCTTCCCGAATGAAAGACTTCGGGGAACATAATACGTTTTCTAGAAGTGAAGGCGGAAAGTGGAAAACGCATAGCGGGGTGCAAAGAATCGAAGGCAAAGCGCTTTCTTGGAGAAGTAATATATTTTTTTCTTTTAAATCTAAGCATAGCGAAGAAGGACCGATGGTTGAAGCGGGCAAAGTAGATCGTGCACCTTTCACTTATATATTAGCTAGTGATCAGTTAGAAGCTGGCAAGACGGTAATGAATTGTGATTGGTCTAAACCTTCAACTTCGTTCGACCAACATAAATCTTCCCAGAATTTGCTAGCCCATAACGACCTTCGCTTCCAAAACCACTTTGTTCACACAACAAATGAAGGCCAAAGGTCCCTTAGGGTGGAAGAGCCCACGCGGCGTAGTCAGGCTGCTTCTGGGCTACACCCGGGGGGGAACTACGCTTCAAGTGAGAATAAAAACATACTTGATTCATATTATCAAATGGTAGGAAATTGCGTATCATTGGCTAATATACCCATAGGCACATGGATACATAATATTGAATGGAATCCAGGTCAAGGCGCAAAGTTGATTCGAGCTGCAGGGACCTTTGCTCAAATAATTAAGAAATTCGAAAATACACCACAATGTATCGTGCGATTACCTTCGGGTGTTGACAAACTCATAGATTCCCGATGCCGAGCTACTGTCGGTATAGTGTCCAATCTTCATCATGGTAAACGTAAGCTTGACAAAGCGGGACAAAGCCGATGGTTAGGCAGACGTCCCATTGTTCGGGGTGTTGCTATGAATCCGGTGGATCATCCTCATGGAGGAGGCGAAGGACGTACGAAAGGAGGTAGACCTTCGGTATCACCTTGGGGAAAGCCCGCCAAAGGTGGATTTAAAACAGTAGTAAGAAAACGCAGAAATTAGTTTATGACACGATCTGTATGGAAAGGCCCTTTTGTGGATGCTTGCTTGTTCAAGCAAAAAAAGATCAGATGGAAAATTTGGTCACGTAGATCTTGTATTTTGCCTCAATTTGTTGGTTGCTATGCACAAATTTATAACGGAAAAGGTTCTGTTGGTTTAAAAATTACTGAAGAAATGGTTGGTCATAAATTTGGAGAGTTTGCTTCTACACGGAAACCTTCTTCCTCTGGGAAGAGAGCTTCGCCCTCAAAAACAAAAATAAGACAAAAAAAAAAGGTACGATAGTGAACTATGGCGCAAAAAATAAATCCGATTTCAGTCAGATTGAATCTGAATCGTAGTTCAGATTCAAGTTGGTTTAGTGATTATTATTATGGAAAATTGTTGTATCAAGATGTAAATTTTAGAGATTACTTTGATTTAATACGTCCACCTACGGGAAAAACCTTTGGCTTTCGTCTCGGTAAGTTTATTATTCATCATTTTCCTAAAAGGACATTCATTCACGTATTTTTTCTGGATCGACTTAGCCGGTCAAGACACACAGGCCTTGGGGCAATACAATCGGTCAAGCTGATTAGGCGTATTGACGACGCTACGGAGATACAGCGAAACGAAGTCAAGAGTCGGCGCTATGGATACGATGATAGGTTACCATCAATGCACGAAATCGATCAATTACTTCGAATCAGCGGTTGGATGGCCTCCAAAAACTCTACTTCTTTGAAGAACGATGCCCTTTTGGAGAATGATGACAGAAAAATGTCAGAAAAAAGCTATGCCTTTTCTCGTTTTGGCTCTTTGCATCAAATTAGCGACGTATTTCCACAGACCATTTTTGCAGCTGTGCGTGCTCCCTTAAATCATTTGGTCATGCAATACTTCTTTCATCCAAAGAACCGAATTCAATTTGATCCTATTGTTAACATAGTTTCCGATTTGGCGGCACGGAGCAGATATATGCCGGAGGAAGCAAAAAAGAAAGAGGACAGCTTGAAAAAAAGAATGCGTTCTATTCTCTTGAATAAAAGCATTTGTTCGAAAAAAGAAGGCTTAACCTATATGGACAAAACCGCGCAAGGCTCCTATGTCGAAGCCTTACGAGGTTCTACCCACTTCATTCGCCAAGCGGACAAAGTGGGCTTTGCAAGAAAAAATAGACCCGAAATTTCTCCGAACATCCAAACGGCTTATTCAGTTTGGCTTTCCTCTGAAGATAGTAATTCTGGAAGGACAGAGATGCGTAGCGCAGAAGAGCTTTTAGCTCTGCGCACGGCGCTCCCCAGCTTCGCCCGGGCACGAATGTTCCCACACCAGAATGCCCTCCACTGCTTGCGCAAACAGAGCCTTTTAAGGCTTCATTTTCAAATCCATCGCGAGCAAGGCATGCCATTAGCTAATAATTACATAATAAAAAGCACAGAGCCGATTCGTCAACCCTGGTCTATATTGGATTTCGGTGCTCCCTTTATTTCAAGAGATGCTGAATGGAGGAAAGTTCACTCTTTGTTCAGTCGTTATTATTATTGGAAAAAAATGCAATTTTTCTTATCTAATCAAACAAAAACTAATACCTTAATTAGGCCAGTCAAAATAGCTTCTGTTTATCAAAGTGCTTCTCTAATTGCTCAAGAAATATCTTGGAAACTAGAACAAAAAAAATCATTTCGACAAATTTGTAGATCTACATTTCAACAGATTGAAAAATGCCAATATGTTAAGGGAATCCGTATTTGTTGTTCAGGCCGATTAAATGGCGCAGAAATTGCTAAAACTGAATGCAGAAAGTACGGTGAAACCTCTTTACATGTATTTTCCGATCAAATTGATTATGCGAAAGCACAAGCATCTACTCCTTATGGGATTTTAGGTGTCAAAGTGTGGGTTTCATATTTTTAACACAAAAAAAGGGACAAGTTGTGCTATATCCAAAACGTACAAAATTTCGTAAATATCAAAAAGGCAGATTTAAGGGTTGCAAAGCAGACGGTACACAACTTTGTTTCGGAAAATATGGCATGAAAAGTTGTGAAGCTGGTCGTATCTCATATCAAGCAATTGAAGCGGCGCGTCGTGCTATAAGCAGAGAATTTCGAAGAAATGGTCAAATATGGGTAAGAGTTTTCGCAGATATTCCTATTACCAGTAAGCCCACCGAAGTCAGAATGGGAAAAGGAAAAGGGAATTCTACAGGTTGGATTGCTCGTGTGGTAGAGGGACAAATCTTATTTGAAATGGATGGTGTGAGTTTGTCAAATGCGCAACAAGCTGCCACATTAGCAGCGCATAAACTATGTTTGTCAACCAAGTTTGTTCAATGGTTTTAATTGGTTAGTAAATAGCAAGGCCGAAAGGCGCGGAGCAAAGCAAAGAAAGTGGGTAAAGACCAGGAATCTTTGGAAACTTATGGCTTCTATCGGCCTGAAAACGAACAAGCAGTCGGGACGGTAGAAATGTTGAAACCGTAAAGCGAGTAAGAAATTTATTATTATAAATAATTCATGGTCTTTGACCCCATATAGCCCAAAGGTTAAAAAAAAAGCCTAAAAAAAGAAATCAATATCTATATACCGCTCTTTGCTGCGCCTTTTTGAATGAAGGAAGGGCTAAAATCAATTTATTCGCATTGCAAATAAATTGATTTTAGCCCGCGAAACAGAATAAAATGCCTTGAGGCCGAAGGCCTCGAGTCCAAGACGATTATTTTGTTCGCAGCCTGGAAGGTGAACCATGTAATAGATTAAATTGCGTAGCGGAGTTTTATCCCACACAGCACTTTTCTTGTTTTCACGGGCTTTGCTAGGCCCGGCTCCTCAGCGAGTGGCTAAAGGAAGAAGAAAATAATTTTTTTTTTTCTGAGCTTTCCCCGATAATAAAGAGCATGGCGTTGAGGTCGAAGACCCCGAGTGAAGCGCTAAGCCTTCCGGGCTAAAATAAAATAAAATATTTACTGCGAAAAGTGAAAAACCATTTTTTCTTGGGGCGCGAAGCTAATCCAGAGCTTGCTACTACGTCCTTTTACGCTTTTCTTTTTATTATGTGAAAGAAAAACAGCCCGCTATTTCTAAATCAGATAGGGCACAGTGCTTATATTCGTTTTTACCTAAAATAAAAAAAACAGCCAACTTATGTTCACTCCAAATAGACTCCGTTTTCATTACGAAAATTTATTACGTCAAGATTTGTTGTTAAAATTGAATTATGCCAACATTATGGAAGTTCCTAGATTGTGTAAAATAATAATAGTTCCAAAGGCACCCTCTAGTTTAATAAAAAATGTAAAATTAGCTATGGAGATTGTTTGTGGTCAAAAATTCATACAGACACGAAGCAGAGATTCGGCAGGAAAGTCGTTTCGATTTAATAAATTTATATTGAATCGAGAGTCAAAAAAAGACACAGGATATGTCACTTACCTAGCACAAAGCACTCTACGAGGGCATACCATGTATAATTTCTTGGAAAAACTTATTACGATAATATCTTTTTACGATTACCCAGTTAAAGTACAAAAAAGCTCCATTCAATTATCAATGCCAACGTCCTTGTTACGATTATTTCCGGAAATACAAAATCATTTCGAGATTTTTGAACATATTCAAGGGTTTGATGTAACTATTGTTACTTCAGCTAAAACACAAGATGAGGCTTTCATTTTGTGGAGTGGTTTTTTACAAAAAGAGGTTTAGTCATATGTCAAATCAAATTATACGAGATCATACACGTAGATTACTTGTGGCTAAATATGAATTAGAGCGAATGCAATGTAAAGCTATTTCTCGACATAAAAACCTCCCTAATCAAATACGTTATGAATATTTTTTAAAGTTGTCTAAGTTGCCAAGAAATAGTTCCAGAACACGAGTAAGAAACCGATGTATTTTCACGGGTCGCCCTCGTTCGGTATATAAGTTATTTCGCGTTTCTCGTATAGTTTTTCGTGAATTAGCATCTAAAGGTTCTTTAATAGGCATAAACAAATCGTGTTGGTAGTCAGTGGAATAGTGGAATAAAGGTTAGCTTTGCGGGTAGCCATAGGGTGCAGCAAAAAAACGTAAAGCAAAAAATAGTTTTTTTTGCTTTACGTTTTTTTGCTTAATTTTTTCCAGCGCTGTGCGCCCTTTGGCCTCTGAATACCGAAGGAGCTCAAGCGGTGTGCCGCGCTATGTATGCGCCCTAAACCCAAGACGTACCTGCTGGGCTTTGTTACCATAAGGTTGCAAAAGGGACCACTCCTAGTGAATCAGCAGTAGCTGAACCACGTAAAAAGTTATGTAGAGGATGCTTGCCCTGATCTTCCTGGCTGAAGTTCTAAAATTGCTATTATAACAAGAAGAATGCGGTCTTATTCCCAAAGAGGTCAAAACCAATAAAAAGCAGGGTCCTTTAAGATGAAGGATATTGAAACCACGGGCTTCGCCCTAAGTTCCACAAAATCTCGCCGGGTGTAAACCATTATTGTATCACAATCCTACCTAACCTACAAAATGCGGCTACTCTCTGCGTACCAAGGTGCGCGAGTTGATGGCGTGGAACAACTCCATTGTTAGAATTATACAAGATTTTAATCAGGTTAGGCGCAAATCTCATCTGCCGCAATAAGCAGGCAAGGAACTAATCTTTCGTGCAGCATGCTTAAATGAGCGTACAAGAAAATATCTATCCGCCCGCCTTTACTAATAAAATAGAAAATATATTCTACCGCCTCCGTCACCTCAATGAGCTTTTTCAACATAAGAACTTTCAAAGGCGTAATGGTCAAATCCCGTGAAATAAGAGTTCAACCTATACCCAAGCGAAGGCCGGAGCTCTTATTAGAAGCGCCGCAAAATGCTTATAAATAGAATATCTCCATAGTCTACCGCGGGTGTTATTACCGGCGTGTAGTCTATAAAGAGAGTGACTATACAATAGGTAACTGGTGAATCTGCACCTTGGTCAAAAGGTCGCAGCTGGGATGCTTTTAACATTTAACCTTTGCATGCTACTTGCCATCAGCAAATCACGCGAGGTAATATTGGAATAGATTTAATAAAAAAAATGAAAAAAATCTCTGAACCGGAGTCTCTAATTTCTTCATCAACAACTCGTTTAGGGCTTAGTATATAATAAAGAATCTTATCCACTTCAAAGTGGGCTTTGATATGTGATCGTGAAGTACGAAAAACCGATGGCGAGATTCTATGCCAAGTTTATAAAAAAAAATTAAGTCAAGTTTATGGAAGCCAAATTATTTTGTTTTTTGGAAATAATTGGAGTTGGGTACAAAGCCAGTACTAATCCACAAGGCTCTATTTTATATCTAAAATTAGGCTTTAGTCATGAGATTCGACTTCAAGTCACGTCTGCAGTTCGCGTTTTTTGCTTCAAGCCTAATCTTATTTGTTGTACTGGAATAGATCATCAAAAAGTAACTCAATTTGCTGCCAGCATCAAAAGTTGTAAACCTCCTGAAGTTTATAAAGGAAAAGGTATACAATATCGAAACGAAATTCTACATAAGAAACAAGGAAAAAAAAAATAAATCATGTCATATATTTTAGGAACTAATTTAGTGCCGAATGAACAAGTAGAAATTGCTTTAACTCGAATCTTTGGACTTGGCCCTAAAAAAGCAATTCAAGTTTGTGATCAATTAGGTCTCAATGATAACATTAAAGTTAATAAGTTAACTAAGTATCAAATTGACCGAATTATCAAAATAATAAGTCAAAATTATTTAGTTGATTTAGAATTAGCGAGAGTAATTCAGAGGGATATTAAACAATTGATGAGTATTGGTTGTTATCGCGGTTTTCGCCATAACGCGGGATTGCCCTTACGTGGTCAACGAACTCATACTAATGCTAAGACTTGTCGCAAAGTCAGAAACGTTTCGATCAATCAACGAAGTTGATTCAGGCCGCAGGCTGTAAGTTTTTTTTCATCATTCACAGTAAATGATGAAGGCGCGAAGCGATGTGCAATAAAATTGAAATTCAATGACACGTTTTGTTATTGGCTTTTCCTCCGCAAAAACATCATCGATTGGTAAGGCCGGCTCCTATTGGTTGGCATATAGGCACAACAAGTCAAAGGGCGCAGTAAATCTATATATATATATATTTTTTTTTTAGTCATCGCATATTTTTTCTCTATTCTTGCACTGTAACTGCCGAAAGGCGGGGCGGGCTCGGATAATAGAATCTCTCACCCGGAGAACCAAAAGCTGCGGCCTTCTCTTTTGTTTAATAGATTATTTTGTACAAACTTTTTCCACAAAATTGATTTTTAATTAGTAAACAGATAAGATGGATTGTAAAAAAACCCAATCGATGATATCAAACAAAATCTAAACATTCAAAAAAAACTCATGCAGAAGAAAAAAAAGCACGGTATTGCATATATTCGATCAACTTTAAGTAATACCATTATTACTGTAACAGATTATAAAGGAGATACAAAAACTTGGTCCTCCTCAGGTTCATTGGGGTTCAAGGGATCTCGTCGCTCAACCAATTATGCTGCTCAAGCAACTGCAGAAAATGCTGCCCGAACTGCTATTCAACTGGGAATTAAGTCGGTTGAAGTTGAAATAAAAGGGTTAGGTTACGGAAAGGAATCGTCGCTACGTGGTTTACGACTAGGAGGTCTTATTATTACCAAAATTAGAGATGTAACCCCAACCCCACATAATGGATGCCGACCCCCTAAAAAACGCCGTGTTTAAATATCATCATAAAGTTATTCATTTTCAATTACTTGACAATGCAACATAGTGAAATCCCGGGGTACAGGCCCGGTTTCACCATTTTCTAATGCTAATGTAGGAGGCCCCCGTTAGTATTTAACAGCGAGTCTATCACATCTGGGAAGATAACAACGAGTGCCAATCCTTTCCAGTCTTACTATGAAAACAAGCCAAGTTTGTGGGTAAAGATACTTTCTTTTTAGAAAAAACAACAATAACTAACTTTGGATCAATTTATTACATGGATTTTCTTTTTTAAGGAAGGATCGAATGAACCCGAAAGCGAACCCAGGGCTATTTTACTTGTCTTGTAAAAGATTACATAAACGTGATAAAAGGCCGAAAAAAATCTATTTTTGCTACGCCCGCAATTACATAGTAATTGCATTCCTCATGAAACTGAGTATGAGGCGCAACTCTCAGCCATATGACTCCAAAGAGTCTCTCCTGGCCCGCTCCACTAGTCGAGATTGTATAAATAGAGCACGTCTTTAAGCCTTCATTTGTGTTCTAATCACATGAAATGGACATGACATCACTTGGCTAAATGGTTGGGTTGGCCTCATTTTGATTGATCAGCCCTTGAATGGTCATTGTTTTGACAAAAACAAAAATTAACTTGTTATGCTAGAAGGTGCAAAATTAGTGCGACCCGTTGGCCCACAAACCTAAAAATACTTAAAAAAAAATATATATTTTTTTTTTGCCGGAACTTAGTATTCTAACTCTTGTCGGATGCAGGTGTAATCCCTGCCGCGCGGTAATGTCCCGCAAACTCTCGATCATTACATGGGAGTGGCAACCCCGGAATTCATAGCAGAATGGTCGCAGGAAGAAAACCGAGAGGAACACTTTAGTTAACGAGTTAAAGCTTCGGTGCCCGATCACCTTCGGTATGCTGAACCCTTACTGGGGGCTAGACCACAAGTCAATGAGGACGAGTATGATTAGCTTGATTTCTAATCATAGGCATTCTGGGAATACAGCAAAAGAGGCCAGGAAAGTAGTTGCTTCCACTACGTTCTACTTGCGTGTTCCACCTCCCGCAGTATTGCTCGTCTCTTAGGTTTTCGCAACAATCCGACTCGGGAACGGGGTAACTACCTTGAACTCCAAACAAATAATCGTAGGGTAGGCTAGCCAGGCCACATGTTCATTGGTAGCAGGATTCTCCAAAAAGCGAAAGCGCGATGATAAATTATTGTGATATGCCCACTTGGAGACTCATAACTTCAAAAAAACTGGTTGTTCCGGGTAAAAAATATATATATTTTTTTTTAAGTGATATTTTTTCAATAAAAAATAGACTTTTTTTTACCTGCAGCCTGGACAGGCTATGCCCCGGCCAAAGGCCGAAGGGCTTGTGTTCAGATTACAATCCAGGATCTATAAGGCTTCGCGGCAGAATAACCATGGGAAGCAAAAGGCAAGCACTCCAAAAGAGGCTAACGGTTGGAACACAGGCCATATTTATAGGTATGTTGAACAAAGGCAGACTGTAAACAGGGTGGACAATACTCACCACCGAAGAGCCAAGATTGAAGATGGCGCGAACATTACAGTTGAATGAAGGTGCACAATCCGTGCATCGCATCCCTTCGACTTTTGTTCAGCGACCAAATAAAAAAATCTTTTTTTATTCTTGCAATTGCTAAAATTTTCTTTTACATGGCCAAAACTCTCGAAGATACAAACATTATGAGAAGAGCCGTATGAGGCCGTAGGCTCACGTACGGTTCGGAAGCCGAGCTGCGTCAGCAATAGAGTGGCTTAGGTTAACATTGGAGCAGGAGCAGCTACCATTGCTTTAGCGGGAGCTGCTATAGGTATTGGAAACGTATTTAGTGTGCGCCTTGCTAGAGCGCGTTTGGGTCAGCGAAGGTTAATAGATTCTCGCCTGGGCGGTCCCCTAACCCGTAGCGGAAACAGACCGCAGGGAACCATAGCATGGGGCCTGGTCAAGTTTCGTGGCACGGTTATCACGAGTGCGTCAGGGTTAAGCGTTACCCCTTCCAACAAAGGCGGCCCGGAAGGCTCCAAGGCCCAACTAAATTCTTGGTGCGAACAACCCTCCGGGGGAAACTGCAAGGAGCATGAAAAACCGCTCAATAACCTAAACCACGAGCAAGCACCCAAACGTGAAAGCGAGGGATCACCCCAATGGACCCTTTAAGGTTAACACTTGGGTACATGCCAGCCAAAGAGCCGAGGTATAAACTAAAAAGAAATGGGTGACAGATCAGCCATAAGTACTCCAAAGGATACACTGGGCAAAGCAAGTCGTGCATGCGACAAAGCCCATAACGTGAAAAATTTTGAGGAAAGGGCTGTAAATGGTAATGCGCTACCCCTTACAGACGCGGGCACGCCCGCTAAGGGGTAGCAAAAATCAGCGAAAGCAACTACTAGAACTAGCGCCAATAAAAGAAAAGGCGCAGCAGACCGGTGGAGCCTCCCCTCTTGCGCTCTAACTTTAGCCAGATAGCATAGCCTACAGCCGGCCGGGTCTGCTTTCTACAAATTTGGTCCGAACCCACAGATCACGAAAAAGGGGCAGAAGGTAGCGCCACTATACTACTCACTTCTCCGAAAAATATAAAAAAGTTTCACATCAAAGCCCCTGCTTTACTTAGTGAGATAACTAACCTTATTTATTATGGGGTGAAGCGTGGCTACAGCCGGGCAGATTACTCACAATACACGGATGAATCCGACTTGTGCAGTAGCACAAACCAGCTTGTACTACATCACTTAAGACCCAAAGACCAAAGGCTCTTGTTAAGGTAGCCATAGTCAAATCTAAAAAGTAGATCACACTATGCTGCAAATGACATAGTTATGAGGTGCAGGTGCAAGAGGAGGGATGGAATCGCATAGTAGCCGTGTGTACCTGTGCAGAGAGGGCTAGTAGTGCTTATACGGCAAGAAGCCGCAAAAGCTGAAAAATTTTGCCATGGACGAGCCACATGCGAAGAAACTTGCACGTGTGGTTCTGACCGGGGGGGAAAAGCACCCTATCGGAATTCTTCGATGTGCGGAGCTTCGCATCTGAAACCCGATGACGCTTTGCGTTCTGCCGGGGCCTTGGGCAGTAATCCAACTCCCGCCAACTCATGAGGAGCTGGCAATGCCGTGGAGTCAGGGAAGTGGCTTGTTTAAGTGTAGGCGGACGAATCTCGACAATAGCCGCTCTTATAAACTAGGGGGGATTATTCTCATCACAGGTTGCCGCCCTTACTTAAGTATACTGAGAATCGACAGTGAAAGGGAGCCCCTAGGGGGGGAATGAACGACCTGTGGTCGCCGACGTTAGTCGGTTAGGCTTAGAAAGCACTGAACAGGCTGGGCGGGTCGACAAAGATGACAGCTACAAGAATGGTAATCCTGGTGACAGAGATATACATTCGGGGATGAATAGAAAACCTCCCACAGAAAAGGCCGCAGGTCTATATTTTTTCTCTGGCGAGGAATGTAGTTCTGGCTTTTTACCAGGAAAAAGCGAAAAAAATACTGTTTTTTGTGCTGCTTGCCTGGTAAAATTATTCAATCTTACGCGTGAATCTAATGGGAAGTATGAGAACCTGATGGAGATAATATCGGACTTAAACGTACTGATAGCAGCTTAAGATAAGCTGAAATTTCACTTGGATAAGGGGATGGGATCCGACAATGAAAACACTGGAAGGTATTAGCCTAGAATTGTTCCAGAAAGCCTACGAGAGCCCGTAAAAAATCTAAATTTTTTTTTCTTTTCCGCTGCGCCTTAGAAAACCCGTAGGGAACCCGAAAGATCATATTGTACCGAAGGCAATGCATATGACTCTCGAAGGCCGCAATTCCTTAAATGTATTCCGTCTCGCGCGGGTGACGGCGCTCAAGGAGATCGAAAAGAACTTGGATGGCAATCTCGTGCTTACTGGAATTTCCATTAGAAAGTGTTATGACACAATCAACCGGCACCGCTTAGTCTTCATTCCAATCCGGTTTATTGAGCGGATATTGAAGTTATTTCAAGGCAAAGGCCACAGGTCGCAGGTATATCTTTTTTTTTGTTAACCCAGTAGGAACCCCCGCCTGAAGCGGAAGCCCCGCAAGGTTGTGCCATATCACTCATACTTTGCAATATTTACCTGAACAAGTCAGCGTTAAAAGATCCAAGGCGACTCCGAACCTACCAAACCCCGAATCCAAAGTATAAAAAAGCTATCGCTATATCGAAAGCAGAGACACAAGCTCATTGCGAAAACAAAGCGATGCTGCCCAGACTAAAAGCTCATGAAACTAAAAAAGTATAAGAAGGGGCGCAGCAATATATATATATGTTGCGCCCTTGCTGCCGCGTTATTCTCTGGCTACACTTGCCTGCCAAGCGTACAAGAGTCTTCAGGGCGCAAATATTTTCTATAAAAAAAAGTAAAGAAATCACGTAAGATATGAAAAAAAGAGGAGCCGTATGATGGGCAACTATCACGTACGGTTCTATCAGGGGGGGGAGTCGCGCATCATGGGTACCTTCTTATTGCTGTGAAGGGCTATATGAAAATAACCCCCTATCCAACCTCATTCTGTTGCGCGAAATCCATCATTGGCTAAGCAATTATTTGGTTATGCCATTTTAGGTTTCGCTTTAACAGAAGCTATTGCTTTGTTTGCCTTAATGATGGCGTTTTTAATCTTATTTGTCTTTTAATTTTTCGGTGCTGGGATTTTTTGGGAAAAAAAATATATTTTGGCTGCACCCTATTGGCTTTGCGAATAGGGCTGCGCCCAAAAAATCTAGATTTTTTGGCACCTTAGGGCCGAACGATTCGTACGTTCGAGCCCTTCACCACTTGCCACCAAAAGTATAAGCGTAAAAGAACTGACAAAGATTTTCACCTTTACAGTTGCTTCGGGAGTAGAGCCTTAAAGGCTCATTGGGAAAAAAAGAAGCAGGACAAATATATATATATTTTTTTTTTCTTTTTTAGCGGCTTAACTTCTTGTCATAAATAATCTTTGATAATGCATAGCTTCGCGTGCTTTTTAATTGACGATGGGACCGAAGATCAAAGGTCATAGGCCGCG